TGAAACACATTTAACTCCCCTTCATCCCCGCACATCCACCTCCATCTCTTACCCCCACATCCCTTTTACGAAATATTGGTCTATAAACAGAAAGAGGAGGTTATTTAAAGGATTAGCCATGAAAACAAACAGGAGCGGTCTGCTACCATCATCTTATATCTCACCGCTACTCACCTCGCTCAGGCTGCCCGGTCCGGTGGTTTTTCTGCCTTACGTATATAAGTATTGAGTGTAGTTTCGGTTTACATTTTAAGCCCGTATATCTTCGGAGTATGCCTCTCTGCCTCTTAGTTTCATGATATACTCCCATACATCATCCCCCATACCCTTCCCTCTCCTCCACGTACACATATTTATGTGTACGTGTCTGGGAATTTCACCCTTCGGTTCGGGCGGGGTACTAACCCTAATTACAAGATCATTGTACTGTTACGTACTCTTTAAAGAATGGATGTTTCCAGTCACACCTCATGATTGTCTTTGGAGACCATACGACCTTATTACTACTCAAACTCCCACCCGTGAGTGGGTTATGTAATTCGGAACCTTAACTTACACTTTGGGCTGTTTCCCTCTCGACATACGACCTTATCATCGTACGTCTGAAACTATCATCTTAAACAGTACTTTTCTGAGCTCAACTCACATAGGTACACATCTTTATGCCCTATTATCCTTCTTGAGCATAGGTCTTTTATAACCTACCCCGCATTACCCTTTTACACGTGGTGTATCGTAAGTACGAGGCTCTCCCTCCCCAAGAATTATCCTGTGTGAATCTTTACTGTACTCGTCCTGTTCCTTATTTCACCTGCACCCCCTCTGCCTGATGCTTGGAGGTGCTAGCTTTATGCCTCATGACAAGCCATGCTCTAACATGTTTCGCAGACAACCAACTATCACGACGTTCGATTAGCTTTTCACTACTAAAGTCAACTCATCAAAGGCTAATGTAACAGCCACTCGTTCGGACTCTTAATTCACAAAAGTATTGCTCGTTTAACCATGCCCCACTCACATCTCTGAACATGCAGGGTCGGGTATAATTATGAACTGACTCTTGAGATTCTGATCCTGATCAACTTTAGATCACGTCGTTTTAGGTCTTCTTAATATAACTATCTTCCTGATAGGTAGGACTCTATCCCTTCACCCTTTATCATCTCTCGTACTTCTACCAAAGGTATCCTACTTTATGAATTGATTGGTATTGAATTGAATTGAATTGAATCTCGCTATATTAAATTAGTAGACCCGCCATTATGCAAAAGGTACAATATCATCTCTTTAGACTCTATCTGCTTATATGATCTCAACTCGTTATCTTTCACTCACGTTACTCTACTCTATCGCTAGACTGTACTCTATGGTCTTGAAGACGGATCTCCATGTCTTATGAAGCTTGTCTGACCTTTACTGATTTAAATCGCCTTTACTCTCAGTAATTCTTGTGATTTTTTTTAACAGTTACTTAGATGTTTCAGTTCACTGTATCCCGTACTTGGGTTTCCACCTTTCAATTCATCCTTCATACCACCTCACTCTAAACCCTCCTATCACTTATATACACGTCCCTGCGCATACTGAAGCTATTTGCTTGGGTCTAGCCGTTATCCCTTATGTTTACGTGCTTAGCTGCACTTACGAATCTTTATGCCTTTAGACATTTATTTAAACAGTCTGCAGAGATACTCATTAAGATCACTTTATCTTCTATCATGTTTTCATATACTTTAACGATTCTATTAAATCCCACACACCCCATCTCCCTCACCCCCCCCCCCACCCGTCTCGCCTCGCCTCATCTTGTTTTGTATCGTTTACCCACCCTCTCCACATTACTATGGCTAGGTCTATAGCTTGAACCAAAACCTGAACATGAATAAAAACATACACATCTGTGCGTGTGAAGGCGGGTGTTATATTTATATATATATATCTATTACCCCTAGGGTTTATGACTACAACACACACCTCTTCCATACCTGATACTTTATCTCTGAAAGACTCGGCTGGAGAAGCTAATCTGATTGTTTGTTTAACACTATTTTATCCCCCCCCCTATATCATACCTTTTACTTACACTTATTATACCCTCTCATAAACCTACACTTATACCTGTTACTCTCCTATATTCTTTTATTCTTTAAAAGGTCCGTTAGTCGGAGGAAAGGGTGTCGCAGGAAAAAAGATTATCTCAATAAGATCTTAGGTTCTTATACACTCATATTTATATCTTGTACATATATATATGTGTTTGTGCTGCCCGTATATTATTATTATTATATATTTATTTATTATTATTATTATATATTTATTTATTATTATTATTATATATTTATTTATTATTATTATTATATATTTATTTATTATTATTATTATATATTTATTTATTATTATATATTTATTTATTATTATTTATTATGGACAAGGTGAGATTCGAACTCACAAGATGGTTAACATCAGACGATTAGCAATCGGCTACACTTCTCCTGTTGCAGCTTGTCCCTCTGTTTTCTTTTTCTCATTCTTTATTTTATCCATCTTGGGTTACGTGTATATCCTCATAACCACCCTCATTCTTATTATCATTCATATCCTCCATTTATTTACCTACAACTCCCCTTCTTTATTATACTTATGTGGTTACATTTTATTTCTAATTAAAATAAAATTATATATATATATATATATATTATACTACTATACTATATTATTATAATTTTTAATTCTATTATTTTTATTATTATTATATTATTATTATTATTATACCTTATATTGCCTTCTTTTAGGTGTTGTGAATGCGGAACAAGACACTTCCTAGGAGGGCTTATCCTGTATCATTGACCTATTCTTATCTCTTTACTCCCTGTTCGCTCTTCCCCTCATATCCTCTTTCCTTCTTATTCATACTCGATATATCCTATTTTATAGGATAATATAAACAAACATTTATATTATTTTTTAATATATATTATTATATTATCTATATCCTATTTCTATATAAAAAATATATCCCATTTTTATATCTATATATATAAACAAACCAAACTTTTATTTTTTATATATTATCTATATCCTATTCTTATTAAAATTATATTTCGGAGTTTACTGATGATTCTGACAATTATTCATTATACTAACTTTACTCTTAGTCTACATCACACTTGCATTGTCCTTCATTTTATGACCTCTTGGCCATACATTTGATGTTGTCCGTAGTCTTAATCGTCAGTCCTATATTGTCTCTCTCATGAGACTTCTCACCTCCTACCCTGTTCATTCACCCCTCTACTCTCATATCTGCTTCGTTTAGTCTGTCCCTATCACTTCATAATATTATTATATCTTCTTACTGTCTTGAGGTGCTGGAGCTCTAACTTGAGCCTGTATCAGGTTATTATTCAAACAAAATTATAACCTTGTATCTGGGGTTAATTATCACAATCTTGAAACCCTATCTGTCAATCAAGAGTCTAATGATGTCCCTCCTGATGAAAATCCTATCTACAAAACTCCCCTCTATCCTAATAAGGATTAAGATTTAGATTAAAATTTAGATAGAGATGAAGATGGATATAAAGATTAGATTTAAATAAAGATAAAGATTGAGATAGGGATTAAAGTTAAGATTTAGATTAAAATTTAGATAGAGATGAAGATGGATATAAAGATTAGATTTAAATAAAGATAAAGATTGAGATAGGGATTAAAGTTAAGATTTAAATTAAGATGAAGATGAAGATGGGGATGAGGGTGAAGATGAGGATGAAGATGAAGATGTTGGGGGCTGGTTCTACTAGTCTAGCTCATCACACTCCCTCCTTCTATCTCCACGGTTATTACGAACTTCGCATTACACTATTAAGGACTACGGTAAGGTCCTGTCTGCTGATATCATCCTCTATCCCTGAGTGCTATCCTATTTTATTTATATTTATTATTATACTTTTGTCTATACCACTTGTTGCTCCGGGAGGGTTATATCTAGTACTTATTAGGATTGTGGAATTTATCTTATGAAGTCTATTTCTCGTCATGCGTATACTGGGTCTATTTCTTATAATCTTACTCTCATAATCTTACTCTCATAATCTTACTCTCATAATCTTACTCTCATAATCTTACTCTCATAAATGAGATTGTCCGATAAGGTGGTTGCTTATCATCCTTATGCCCTTTAATCGCTATTTCATGGCCCTAAGACAATGAATAGCTATCCTTCTGTCGCTCTACGTGAAGTGGTGCTACATCTACTATATATTTCTTATACTTACCCACCCTCCTTGATGCTAATCTTATATCATCTTATATCATCTCATCTTAGCTAGCAAGTCCACCCTTGATGAAGCTGATTCGATATAGGAGGAAGTTTCATTCTACCGTAGTTTTACTTTAACCTATTTTATCTTTATTTAGTACGTCTCACCTCCCTCCGACTCTCATACCTTCTTCCTCTACAAGGATCAAACTTAACATGGAGGGGAATACGAGCTTATTCTTATAAACGGGTTGGGAGGTGGGAGCTTTATTAAATACTTAGCACATCCCTTCCCATTCCTCTTTCTTTATATGATACATCTGTCCTCATTACCCGCACATATCATCTCCATTTATTTTTGGAGGGGTGTGAATAACTTCTCTTCTTACCATAAAAGGAAAAGTTTTCAGGGTTTAGGATCATGTAAACCGAGGGGGGTTTATATAGACGAATCGAATAAAAGAATGAGAATTATCGCCATTAAGTGGGTGGAAGTAAGATCTGAGAGCTTAGCTACGATAAAAAAAAGTGATGAGAGATAGACTAAGAGTAGCAAATAGTATATAAGTAGCATAAGAGGTTGTAATCCCTGTATCTATACGACTCATTGAAACAGCTCAAGAATTCATAGTGGATTCAATTTGAGTTGGTCCTATTATTTCAAGGCTTCCCTTATCTAGTGTTTGACTACAAACATAACCTAGTCTTATACTTATTATAATAATGTATGAATAAACAATATCCACCGTTCACTTCTTATTAAAAAATCTAGTGATTAGTATTCCCAGTGCTCCACTTGATATATATACAATATATTGCGGCTTAAATGTATATAGATAAAAGGCTATACTTGCACTAAAGATTGTTATCATCGTTGGAGTTAGCTTCATTGTAATTGGTATAAATTCTGCTTCTATTAGTGTTACTGATTCAGGCCTCTGACACATAGAAGATATTAGCCCATCTGTACCCATTCCGGTTATAATATCTCTTGAGATATATCCAAAAAAGATGGATATAAAGGCAAGAAGAGTAAATGTCATCTGTACTAGAAGAGGTTGATCATGGGTTCGTATATATAGTTGTCTACTTGCATGAGGCATACCTGTAAACGTTATGCATACTAGCCTTATCGAATAAAAGGCTGTCAGGAAGGCCGTTATGGTTCCCATTACATATGCTTGATACCCTGTAAAAGTATATTGACTATAAGCTAGCTCTAGGATCAGATCCTTTGAATAATAGCCTGATAGAGGAAAAATCGCTATTAGACTTAGACTCCCTACTATAATGGCCGTATAAGTAAATGGTAGTAGAGTCATTAGGCCTCCTAGCTTTCTTATATCTTGCTCATCTGCTATGGAATGTAGCACCCCTCCTGCAGATAGAAATAGTAGAGCCTTAAAATAAGCATGACTTGCTATATGTATTAGTGCCGCTGAATATTGACTTAGCCCTACAGCTATGACTAGATACCCTATTTGAGATATTGTTGAATATGCAATTAGACGCTTCATATCATTCTGAAATAGACCTGAACTAGCCGCAAAAATAGTTGTTATTTGACCTACAAATAGAATACATAGAAGAGAATAGGGTGCATACTCTAGAATAGGAGAACTTCTGATGAGCAGATAAATCCCTGCTGTTACTAGTGTTGCTGCATGTAGCATTGAACTTACTGGTGTTGGACCTTCTATGGCGGAGACAAGTCAAGTATGAAGACCTAGTTGAGCGCTCTTCGACATAGCTCCTATTATAAACATAATACCAATAAATGTTAGTGCTGCTGTTGATATATATGGTGAAAGACTAAACGCTGTTGCATAATCCATATTTGAAAAAGTTCACAGGCATGCTATAAATCCAATACTAATAAATATATCTCCCACTCTATTTACTGTTATCGCCTGAATCGCTGCCTTTGAGGCTTGAATTCTTGTATATCAGAAATTAATGAGAAGATATGAAAGCACTCCAATACCTTCCCACAGGATTGGCTCTAAAGAGATTTTATATGGATAACAAGTAAACATTTTACATTTTATGTATAATCTTATATAGTATTGATTCATCATCATCCATAAATGGACCTACGATCTGATTTAGTGGAACTGGTTGTCGCACTGGAATTGCGATTAGTCATCGTCCTGGCTGTTTAATTATCTGCCGTGTTATTAGCGAAAACATTCTTACTTGAGCTGCTTGTAGCTGTTGAACTTCTACAAAAGTATATGAATTAGTATTAAGAATTGTCTGATTGCAGAAGGTTTTATGGCCATCGCCCATTATTCAAAAAGCCAGCCCCCCCCTGCTCTGCTATATCATCCAAATTACTTTAACACGGTCCTTGTTGAACATATCATAAAATGGGTTCAGGCATGGAAGTGACTTTTAGGCAATGGAGGAGTCTATTTTCCTGTTGTGGTTTACGTGTACGAATCTTAGGTTCGAACTCGTAAGATTATCAAAAATTGAATAGAGCAAATCAAGATATTCAAAATGGTCAGGATATACTTATCGCACTCTTGCATTCTGCCTAGGCTTAACCCGTTCCGTAGATGCGTCACCTAGTATTGCGAGCACCTCCTTTGTAGAAATGTTGGTACTATGGAAGCTGTTGCACTATTAGATTCAATAAAATTAAGATGACTATCCATAAGACCATCCCACTAAACATAATTCAATTCTCATTGAAATCTGGACTATATCTTCAAGCTACTCTACTATAAAATAGCTGCACCACGTATAGTCTCTGAGGATCCTACTGCCTACAATCTTATTGATGGGTTTGTTTCCTGCTGGTTGCCCATTGCTTTCACCGACCTATCTATATATATGTCTAGACATAGAACAAAATACAGTTGGCCTGGGCTTTAGGGGTTCCCAGCATACAGTGGCGTACTATATACAGCTCACGCAGTACTTAGGCCGGAAAAGTTTGACCTACAAATATTAGTAGATATGAATCCGCACTTACCAGAATCATTATGAAAAACGTAAACGCTGATAGATATGATATAAATCTCTGCACATGTGGATCATTCGCTATATACCAGGTGCTATATACATGTACTACAAATGAAATCTGACTTACTACTATCAGCATCATTACTGTCATCGGATCAAAGTGAAATGATCAATTAATACTTAGGGTGTCACTCTCCATCCAATTCCACAGTACTACATACACCGTACTCTGGCTGAATACTACTTCATAACATATCAGTATTATTATTACCATACTTATAAATATAAATAGTACTGAAATCACATTCGACCCTGTACCCCCTATCCTCCTCCCTAGTAGACCTGTGCACAGTGATGATGCTAGTGGCATGAAAATCGATGTGAGATACATTTCTCTCTATATATATATTGAAATACTCCCTCTTAGTCTGTAATAGGCTACTACTAGACCTAGTCCAATCGCACTCTCTGCCCCTGCTATTGAAATAATGAGTACCCCATAGGTCATCCCCATTACATCATCATAAGCATAACTGCTTATTACAAATATCAGAGTACATCCTAGTAGTATTAGCTCAATCGAAATGAGCATCATAATAATATTTCTTCTATTTCTTATGAAACCCAGAACCCCTACTATAAATAGTGATATACTTAGTGTCATCTTTATTTAGGATCCGGTTATCTGTTTATTCTATTTTAACACACTCCACTGTCGAATCCCCCTCTCTCTTCAGGCTGTTACTCTTACTTGGATTTACTTTTACTTTATATTACTGAATGGGATGGAATTGAATGGAGTGGAATTGAATGGAACCCCCTACACAAGCGACTTATTTACCTTACGTGATACCGTGGCGAAGCTCTACTACCCCCCCCCCATTTATCTCATCATACTTACCCCCCCCACCATATTGTCGTATAGGGGAGTTCATTATTTTGATATTCCTCATCTACTCCCCCTCATGCGGGTGTGGGTGGTGAGCTGATGTTCCTTGATTTTATTATCAAATCTACCCGGTGGCTACCTTTATCCGCCTAGTCATGCCTCGTATCGTATCTATCCACCTCCGTTCACCCCTGTGTGAGGATTATTTATTCCAGTATATTACCTGCAGCGTAAAAGTACGAGGTTGATGAGATTCGAACTCACAATAGCTTCCTCGACAAGAAAGAGTCTTACCATTAGACGACAACCACTTATCGGCATTATCTCCATACTCCCCAACGAAACCTTATATCTAACATATCCTGCCCTATATCTTAAATCCTATACATATTATATATTAGATATTAGACCTTCTCTTTGAGCAGGAGAGAATCGAACTCACTTAGCGATACTGCACCGATTTTACAGATCGGTCAATCTTCCAAGATTATCTGCTCATTTATTACTATACCTCATAAAGCATACCTTCACCCCCCCCATCCTAAATGATATTTATCATCACCTAGCCTCGCTCATCATCCTTCGCCCCCCCCCCCCACTTAACCATCACCTAGCATTTACCCGCTCATCATCCTTCGCCCCTTATACTTATCCGACATCTTGTCTAGCCCTCTCCTCTTATTAGGGAGGAGTTACTCAACTTCTAAGAGGTGGATTTAAGGAGATAAAAATTTTTATATATTATTATATAATAATAATTTATTATTATTATTATAAATAATATTACACTCTCTCTCAATAATAATAATATAATTATTTTAAATTATAAATATTATTATTATAATTAATGTTATTATTATATTTTATATTTTTATTATTATATTATTTTAAATTATAAATATTATTATTATTAATGCTATTATTATATTTTATATTTTTATTATTCTATTATTTTAAATTATAAATATTATTATTATTAATGCTATTATTATATTTTATATTTTTATTATTCTATTATTTTAAATTATAAATATTATTATTATTATTAATGCTATTATTATATTTTATATTTTTATTATTCTATTATTTTAAATTATAAATATTATTATTATTATTAATGCTATTATTATATTTTATATTTTTATTATTCTATTATTTTTATATATAAATATTATTATTATTAATGTTATTATTATATTTTATATTTTTATTATTATATTATTTTTATATATAAATATTATTATTATTAATGTTATTATTATATTTTATATTTTTATTATTATTATATATATATTATTTTTTATTATAAATTATATTATTATTATTAGTGTTATTATTATATTTAATATTTTTATTTTTATTTTAATTTTTATTTTAATTACCGGGCATCCCATTATGCACCCCCCCCCCCCCCCTATCACCCCCTCCCGGGTTAAAGCATTTGATATCTTATCATTTGACATAACGACTCGTATCCACTCTCATTTGTTGTAGTAGTATAATTTTATTCTGCCCCGGGAGAGATTTGAACTCTCAACCTATCAGGCTTCAACTGATCGCTCAACCTATCGAGCTACCTGGGCTTAGTCTACTTTTACCCCTCTTTATCTTACCTTGCACATTCACATAATAACAGAATACTTCGTGGCAATTATTAGAGTAAACCTTAGTCCTGGTCGTTTTATCTTTATAAATCAGGGAGGAGGTCCCTGCGTCGGCTGGTCACCGAACTCTAACTCGCCCAAGACCCCCCCCCCCCCAACTCTTAAGCATTACAGGGCTCCACTTTATATAATCCTCTGTTTACCCTTGAATATTTTCATCATTGCGCACACCTACCCCCTCCTATTACTCTACTTTTAACACTGTCTTTAGCCTACCATTCCATTTATATTAGGGTTGGGCTAGGTGGCCTTATATATATATATTTAGTATTACCGAGATTTTATATTATTTCAGCTATTACAATTATAATAATATTATACGTACCCCCTCTCTCATAGTTTACTATGCCTCCTATCCCCTCTATTTTTATCTAATTAAAATATAGAGGGGATGGGGATTTTAACCTCCCTCCTTACCCATTCTTTAACTCCTTAGACCATGATAATATAGAACACATCCTGTAGCAGGATATAATAACTTTACTATCAGTGAAAGATGTATTTTAGAGAGTGGGCCATATCGTCAACATACCCCCCCTACTGGCCACAGGCGAAAGGTATACAATGCCGATAAAGTTGACCCTATCAAAGGGGATATGACGTACGCTCAAAGAAAGATTATTTTACATGTTATTGACACTGGAGATTTTGAGAATCGAACTCAAATCGAATTACTGCAAATAATTTGTACTGCCATTGTACTAAACCCCCCTACTATACTTATTCTTCCTTATTGCTGTATTACTTCTTTACCTTACTCCTACTACCCTTCCCCCCTCTCAAATCTTATAGCTTAATCTCTATACGAGTGGAGGAGTCACGATCACCTGGGTGAAAGGATGAGATAGAGGGTGCTACTTCCCCTCACAAAGGTTATTATCCCCCCCCCGCTAGAAGGATCACATCACACCACGATTGCCTGGGGTTAAATAGTGGGAGAGAGGGTCTCCGGGGAGGAGCAGGAGTTACCCTCTTAGAGCTCGTGTTGATGAGGAATGATTCTGCAAAAATATAAATATCCCTTGCCTCGTTTGACTCCGTTATTTTTAGTCCTATGTTATTAACATAGCGGATGTCTTCCCATCCTTGGGAGGTGGGCTGAAATTATGATCACCCCCTCCTCCCTCTGTATTCTACTACACCTCCTTTTCGTATATCCTTCTACACCGGTTGAGTGTTGTACAAAGCCTCTACTTCTGAAATCCTCATCTTATACTGACTTAGTTTTTCAAGGATACACCTACATTACCTAGTACTGCGTTCAAGCTCTTTACCCACCCTGTATCACACACCCCCTCCATATGATCTATGATATATGATATATGATATATGATATATATATGATATATGATATATGATATATTCATATATGATATCTGCCCTAGGTCTTGCCTTATCATATCTATCTGTACTAGTATATGTTGCGCTGCTAGGCCTTGCTGAGGCTCTTAATGACTAGGTTACTCACCTCAAACCTTGAATGGTGTATGTGCCTACCCTTGTACTCTCTGCGCTGCTATATTTTACTACTCGACTCAGCCACAGGAAATGACTTACTTTAGCAAATACAGTATACTATTGTTGCTTACGGGCTGCCTCCTTGACCCCCCGATCTTAGGACTTGATAAGCTCCCTCCGATGCAACCATCAGCCTGATTTAACCTATTTAAAGCCTGTTTAAGCTCGGACTCATACTATTTAACATTTCAGTCAACACCCTGTGCTGCTCACATACAATTAGTTGATCATAATAAACGAAGTAGGGCGGAGCCCCTTGAATATAGCCCTTCTGATAAGGGTTCCCCTCTTGTCTGATGTTGCTGACCCGCTCACCTATCCAAACTGCGGCCTATCACCCCCTCGCAGGGGGATATCATCAAAGTCATCTACATTCCTCGTATGTTTATCCTCTTGTAGCCTCGCCCCCCCGAGGACTCTTGTTCGAGCCCCCCGGTGTAAACCCCTACTCCCTTATATCATATCTGAACTCAACCCCCGTTATTACCTTACTCCTGAGCATTCATTGTACTTCACTATTTCTGACTTCATCCCCTATCACTCATCTTATCATTAGTCCTGTGAAGGTGCCTCATTGATTCATACCTCCACTCATTGTCTTATACAAACATCCACAGCTGCTAGCCTCGTACCATGAAAAGCATAGCACCCTCAGTGCTATTACATAGCTGTATCGCTGTCCCCCTGATATATACTGTAAAAGCCACATCTCTTCATGCTCATTATTTACATCTCTAAGAACACGGTGTAATGTCAAAGGCTACAATGGCACATGGCATAAATACCACAATCCCAATGACAATGGGTAGTAGAATTAGTCAACATGTTATCATCAGCTGATCATAACGTAGACGTGGCAGACTCGCTCTAAATCATACAAAGGCAAAGCAAAATACTGAAGTCTTTAGAGCTAGGATGATACTTTGACTGCTAAAGAATGTATCATTATAAATTACCTCTGGGGCTATAAACCCTCCAAAAAAAAAGATGGCTGTTAGTGTCGACATTAGGATAATATTTGAATACTCGGCGAGAAAGTACATTACAAAAATTATCCCTGAATAATCTGTATTAAATCCTGATACCAGCTCAGACTCAGCCTCTGGAAGATCGAACGGCGTCCTATTGGTCTCCGCAAGAGCACTGATAAACCAAATAATAAATAGAGGAAGAAGAGGAGCTACAAATCAGGTTGATTGTTGATGCATAATAATCGTGGTATAATTAAATGAACTTGTTATCATGATAATTGCCAGGATTACACTACTTAGAATTAGTTCATAAGACAGTATCTGGGCTGTTGATCTTAGCCCCCCTAGAAATGCATACTTCGAATTACTTGCCCACCCCGCAAAAAGGATCCCATATAGAGATACTGATGATAGTGCTATTGTGTATAGCACTCCTAGCGACATTTCCGATATTGCATGACCTTGACCTATCGGCACTACCCCTCAACCCAGTAGTGAAAATGTTAGGGTCACCATCGGTGCTATAAATAGTAGTACCTTGTTGGATTGATGGGGGACAATAATCTCCTTCACAATTAGCTTGAGTGCATCTGAGAATGGCTGTAGTACCCCATATACCCCTACTACATTCGGACCTACCCTGCGCTGTATGGATGCCATCACCTTTCTCTCAATAATCGTCATAAATGCTACTGATAGCAGAATTGGCACTAGTACTACAATTACCTCCGCTAGACTATATATTACACTCCCCATTTTCACATTCTTCTCATCGCTTACATTTTTCTTACTCACGACACCTTTGGCAGTTACCCTCCCCCTGCTCCTAGTTACCCACCCTTGCCCCTCCTCTCTTACTACTTACATTAGCTTCTAAAGGTACACCAGGAATTGAACCCGTAAAACTAATAGGTTGCAACTATCGTGTAGTACCGTCTACTCGTGCACCCCTGTACTCACCCTCTTTATTTTACTTACTTCTTACTTGCCCACCTCCTGCACGAGGTTCAAACTCAAGACCTATCGGAGCATTAGCTCCTACTTTACGTGTCTGGCTCACCGTGCTCGGTTCGCGATCCTACGCCTGTAAACACTTCCGGTTACAGTCTTCTCACCCTCCCTACCCCCCCCCCCCCACACCTATACCCTCGACCTACCACCCCCCCCCCCTACGTATATTCGCGTAGGCGGCTGCTGCTATGGGTGTATAGAGGTTAGGTCTCTGGGCTGACCATCCCCCCCCCCCGTTATCCTGTGTTTACTTATACAAACCCCCCCAAAACATAGACATAGACATATACATAGGCATAGGCATGGAGGTATAGGCATAGGCACAGGCATAAGCATAGGCACAGGCATAGGCATAGGCACAGGCATAGGCATAGGCATGGAGGTATAGGCATAGGCACAGGCATAAGCATAGGCACAGGCATAGGCATAGGCACAGGCATAGGCACAGGCCTCGATACAAGGTTTATGTTAGAGGGTTTAGCCCGTCGAGAGCTATACTCAAATGGTTTTAGCTATCCCTATTCGTTACACTAGTCAACAAGCCTCATCAGCTTGTCCTTTACTAATTTAGCTTCATTCGCCTATCCCGCGATATGGATTACTGAGATTTACCCTTTTCGAGACTCGAACTCGAATCCATGTTTTAGAAGAACAGCGCTCGACCGTTAAGCTAAAAGGATATTAGGGATTAGGGTCTCACAGCTATACCATTATTACCTACCCCCCCCCCCAAAAGGCTTTAAATATCGAATGACTCTCACCACTCTACACCTACTCTTACCACCTGCGGGTTAGGTGAATCACCCTATCGTAAAATAGAGGGGGGTATCTTCATCATCCTATGTTCCTGCTCTCATCCTATCTATCCCTCAAGATGCCTATCACAAACCCCCTGTACATTTATACCTCTTATCCATGGTTTAAGCTAGCTCAAGAAACCCTCTCCTTCGTCATACAGCCTGGCTCATTTCATTTTATCTGCCGAGTCTGCTGATTTTGGTTATACGATATCATTCGTATAAGGAATACTCCAATCTCTCTCCCCTTATATCCCTTATGCTTATTATGCTTATTCTTACCTACTCTTGTTACTTGTAATTACAATTGGTCCAATCATAGCCAGCATAAATACAAAAGAGGCTAGTATAATATATATAAATGAATGCGTATATAGTGAGAGCCCCAGAGATTGAACCTGACTCAGATCAAATAGGCTCATATCACTTGGATTAAAAACCATATCCGTCGTTTTATCCACGATTCAATTAGAACTGCTCCCGTCTAGTGTGGCATTCGTTGATATATTTATATTTATAGTTATATATTGAAACATAGATAGGAAGTCCGCATCTCAATGCACTGCATCCGTATCTATGAAAATTACTATGAATATTATAGATGCTATCCCTTGAAGAGATCAGGGTATATTTTGAGTCGTCCGCAGATCCTGTAGGTTTATTATTATAATGACAAATAGTATTAGTACTATAATAGCTCCTACATAAACAATCACCAGCACTAGTGATAGATATACTATATTATGGAGTACAAGATAGGCTGCCACTAGTATAAATACTGTAATCAGATATACTACAGATGTTACTGGTGATGTCGTAGTAATCACTATTAGGCTACTTATAATCGAAAAAAAAGAGATGATATTTAGAGCTCAATTCATTCCTGCTTACCCTCTCTTATCTTATCATACGAATCCGAGATACTGAACATCCCCCCCCCCCCACAACCCTTTCGACCTTCCTCCCCCTCCATTACCTGTCATGAAAAGTACATGAGTATAAGGAGGGAAAACGGACGACTTTAGATGAGGGTCGAAGGAGAGGGTTATATCTTATCTACCCTTATTATTATTGCCCGCCCTCCCTATCACTCTTATCCCCATTATTTTATCTCTACGCCCCCCCCCCCCTATCCTTACCCGAATCCGAAAATATTGTTTATTTAGGTTAGCTTAAATGAGTGCCTGTGTCTATTTAAGGAGGATGAAAATAAGGGTTGGAATGACATAACTTACCACCCCTCCTAACCCTCTTACTTTACCTCCTACTCCCCCCCCCCCACTATATATATATCCCCTCATACATATATTCTCATTAGTATCTCCGTCACCCATCCCCCTATCCTTTACAACTTAGTGAGAGGGAGGGGGGTGAAAGACAAAAAACATGGGGAGGATGTTAGGTAAGAGGTAAGGCTTAGGATACTCGAGGGAGAGCCATTAAGTGAACTTAAAGATCTATGTATTACCTCCCCCCCCCCCCCCACATATACAATTTATATCGTGTGTGAGATGAGGGAAGAAATTGAAGAGAGTCGAACTCTTGACTGAGTAGTTAACAGCTACTTGCTCTACCACTGAGCTACAACTTCTTGAACATATCCATCAAGCCACCCCCCCCGCGCCTTGACCTTTTACTTATACTTGCACTCCCTTCGACTGAAAGCAGGGGAAGTGTTTATCTTAGGCATTAAGGGTTAAAGGTTATACCTTTGCCTTTTCTATTTCACACCCTCCTACATCTACATTTTATTCCTTTCTATCTATTTGTATCTTATAGATACAAAGAGGGGCTTAAATTAATCATTATCATTATTATGATCATTATCATCATCATTATTATTATTATTATCATTATCATTACCATTATCATTATCGTTATCATTACTATTATCGTCATCATTATCATTATTCTATATATATATATATTTATATATATATATAGCTGAAAATATCTGCTTGCACCCTCTTCTTACCCATCCTCCCCTCTTCCCTCATACCCCCCGGTTGGGTTGGGTTGGGCTGGGTTGGGTTGGGTTGGGCTGGGTTCAGTTGGGCTGGATTGGGTCGGGTTCGGTCAGGTTCGGTTCGGTCCTATTAGATCGGATCGAATGATATTATCAAATGTCATAAACTGGCTCATCTTTTATACAAAGCTGGTGCTTCTGTCAGCATGCTATCATCCGTCCTATTTCCACCACTGTCCCCCATACACACATATCTCATATGTGTGGAGGAGTCGGGATACGTTTTATATCTGTCGGTATAGGGAGGCTTAAGCTTAAAACACATGATCCTACTCTCCTTAACCCTTACCATTTTAGTTGACATTGAAAGGAAGGTAGGTGATACGGTATATTCTTATAATATAAGAAGAATAATAGGACCTAAATTCAAATATCGTGTATGGGCGTCTATATATTTTTATAACTTATTATTACAAGTCTTAAACCTCCCAGCCTTACCACATCCTTATCCTATCATCTTCCATATCCCCCGGTAGTAGTGATTTTATTTTCATTAAAAAAAAGGAGGACGTTATACGACTTACACGAAAGGGGGGTATAATATTAATCTGAATGTGATTGAACTGGTAGCATGTTGTAAGCATGGAATGGTGTAGGACTATCTAGTGTTCACTCCAGAGAGGCTTCAAGTGTATGAACTTCAGATGTCAGATAGAGTCCATAGAAAAAAGCAGGATAAGCTCAGTGGCTAGATCCAACTGTTTGACCATTGACCATTATGTCATAAACAACTACTCCAAAAACAATAGTTGCAATAACACTAATGAGTGAACCTAGGCTACTCATTATATTTCAGCCGGCATATGCATCCGGATAATCCGGAATCCGACGTGGCATCAATTTTGTTACCTACAAGTACTTTAAATTTGTATTCCTACTTTCACAAGCAGGTTCAGACTATGTCTTCAAAAGGAGCTATGTCCCCTCTGTCGGGCTCTCGTGCCTAGATTATCGTTAATGCTACTCACTAGTTAGTCGTTGAACTTTCTTAAATCTGCCCCTGTAGTATTGAGAGTGGGGTTTTATAGTGCATTGACTTAAGCTTAGCTGCAAATCTTCTTCTTTTAATACCGAAGAGTTTCTTGCATTTCACCCCATTCAGCCTCACTCAACCCTTCTTTGCAGAAAAGTATCATGAAGTAGGGCACTCTAAACCCCCCCTGCCCCCTCACAACATTATATTCGCGTAAACTATCGACCTCTCCTCTTATATTAAAGATATCCTTTTAGTTCAGTTGGTGTACCCTCCCTTTAGCTCCTGTAGTATAAACCAAACCCTGATCAACAAAATCATAAACATAAACAAATTCCGTTAGTTTTGCATCCGTATCACAGGCTTCCATCACTCCGTATCCCCCCCCCCCATTTAAGGGATAGGATGGTTAAGACCTCGTTTTCCTAAACCTGCATTGCTATCTATTCTGCTGGTTTATATCAACCATATCGGATCACCAAACTCTGAACCGTGTTTCATTCCCCTACTTAGGGTGACACATTCAGTGTTTGTCCAGTAGGTTTACCTAGTGTGAACACCTATATGCCTTACCCCCTGCTGCTCTCCTATATGAGACGCCAGCTTGGCGATCTAATATTTGGCTACGGGATATGTAGGGCCCGATATTATAGAGTTAAGAGTGTATGGTTGAAGTGCGTTAAAAAAGTTAGACTCTTATTATTTTTATATATAATATAATGTTATTAACATAACATATATATATAATTATATATACATATAGATATATATCGTATAGGTATATTCCGGGTTAGAACAAATGGGTTTCTATGGTTATAGTTAGTAAACCCTAACTACCTATATATAATATACGATACCCCCTGTAATACCTACTGATAGATCGGATTAGATGAGATAACGGCTCGTCCTCTATTTTATCCCCGTTTTTATTTTTTTCTAAATTTAAATTAAACAAGACTGCTACGCATTTGTCTTGAGCTTGGATTAGAGCGTACAGGTTTGGTTTTATAAAAACATTGCTTTGATGTGAGGTCTAAACGGAATTAGTCGGAGGGTTACACATTGAATATATTCACGAGAGAGCAGAGATCCTTTATTATACCCGCCAGTCCTAGGAAATGTTGAGGCATGAAAGTAATATTTACACCGATAAACATTACCCAAAAGTGAAGTCTACCTAGAGATTCACTATAAGTTAGTCCTATAATCTTGGGTACTCAGTAATAAAATCCTGCTAGAATTCCAAATACTGCCCCCATCGATAGTGCATAATGAAAATGTGCTACGACATAATAACTCAGGTATAGTTCAAGTTCATATTATTGAACTATAGTTTAACTACTTTTACAAGTAGGATCGGACCATATCTTATTAAACTCTTTTTAGACGAATCTGATTAATAGTTTAATTGTCACGTATGGTCTCTACGGAGCCTTATTTATATATATTTTATTATTTATATTTAAATTTTAAATAAGCTAATTATTGTATATCTATTTATTAAAGTATTATTATATATTTATAAGTTTCCACGGGGTTATCTTATCTATTTGGATCCTGGCGCGGGTTGGTTGGATAAGGTTTCACCGTTAGCCTACAGCCTCTTCCCTGATGTTAGGACATTAGCTGAAGACCGGAAGATATGTAGATCTCCCATAGTGACATTTAGACACGACAGTTACAGCCTTATAATTTATACTGTTTCGCACAGCGGGTTATTTATACTATTTTATATCGTATTAGAGCGAAGAGAAAGAGCTACTTTTGACTACGCTTTTAATAAGCTATATTAATAAGCTTTAGCAAAAGAAAAGATATTTAATATTCATTTCAAAATAAACCTTGAACTGTCTTCTGTCTTGTTCAACAAATTGAACAAGTTGAGAAAACTTATACCCTTGAAGAACCTTAGAACTATGATCAGTGACTTTTTGAACGTCAGATCGTGATGCCATCGTAAGAATATATAGATCATCTTTCCTATGATAAATAGATACTTGATCTACCTTGTAAAAGGTACGAATAGCCAGCTTATATTAGATATAGATCATGCTTTTGAGAAATGGAAAAAGTTCCAACTCCAGTATGCTTTCACATCCTTCAGCTTCAATAAATCTACCCTGTCAATCTGAAAAATAATCTGGAAGTTTGTCTAGAACTAGTCTAGTTAAATTCTCTGTCCTTAGATCATATCTGGATCCTCTTATAATAATATTATTATTATTATATAATTTATTACCTCCATTTTATTTTATACAAGTTTGCATAAATTTCATTTGCAGATAACGTTGATAAGTCGGAGGTGGATAGTGTTTTAGCACTGGAAAAAGACTATTAATAATTTATATTCGTTTTGTAATCACTCAAATTACATATCGAGAACATGTCTTCTTATCGACACCTCTAACTACTCTCCCCCCCGTCTAACTTAGGAGAGTTAGTATCTCGTAGTTACGAGGCTTATCAGCCTGCTTGATAATTATACGATACCCTATATTCTTATTACGTCAAGAATATACCTATGCCCCCCCCCCAGGTATCCGTATCCATATCCATATCCCTATCCATATCCATATCCATATCCATCAAGCAGCCCTCCTAGTTGCTCATAGTTCAGATTCTTAGGATTGATCATAGTTTTATTTCTTTTCATAGTGATCTCTTTTCCTCATAACCGTAGCTTCAGCCTATAAATATAAAAGATTGAAAAAAGTTAAATTTCTATCGTGTAGCGCTACATCTAGACTTGCATTGGCCAGAACTACTCCTGTTAGACCACCAATTGTAAATAGAGCAATGAATCCTAGGGCTCATAGCATTGGGACTGTTATTCTTAGACTTCCCCCATATGCTGTTGCTAGCCAAGAAAAAATCTTGATTCCTGTTGGAACAGCAATGATTATTGTTGCTGCTGTGAAGTAGGCTCGTGTCAACTTATCTTATCCTTAGATAAGGATAAGCTTGGACTCTATCTTCACCCTACCTTTAGGTAGGGGTTTGGCGTATTAGTCTCTGAGGATCCCGATATTTACCTTTACAATTGCAGCTTGTCTATCTTACGTTTAAAGGTTTCAATCTTATGAAGACCTGTTTCAGTAAGGTGTTGTTTATTTTGAATTAGAATAAGAGTTTTTCTTCAGTAACAATAACGTAGTCAGTGATTTATTATGTGAAACTGATCAAAATAATGAGCAACTTGAACAGCTCTGCTAAAGGTAACAGTTGTATATCGATGTACAAGGGAAACTTGATCTGAAGTCTGATAAATTACACCTCCATTAAAGGCCTTTTGAATTTTATTTAGAAGTTCCGGGTGTTTCTGAGTTACACGAAAAGGAATAGTAATGCTTTTACCCATTTTATGCGTTTGGCTTTTACTGATAAAAATGGAAAAATTACCATCAGCATCGGCAAAACCTGCAAGTCAATAAGTTTTCAGAATAGAAGTTGTATCTTCTTTTAGAATGACGCTATTAAACCTTGTATCATAGCCACTAAGTTTAGCTTGAGCAATCTTATAGGGTCCTTGGAACTTACCATTGACAAGAGATCAAACCCTTTCTACCCCCTTCTTATTAAAAATAGAAAGCTTGTAAGCTCTCTTATCTTTTACCTTATAAATATTACCATATCCAATTCGTTTCTTTATATTATAGGCTGTTGCAACATCACTTTCATGGAAAAGAACTTCGATCCCTCTTGAACCAATATACCCTTCCCCTTCAATAAGGCCTGCCAGATAGTAACCTAGATCAGAATCGTCTTCAGGTTTTTTATGTTTCTGTCGATGTTCTGACACATCTTCAATTCCCTCTTCCACCTCAAGGTTTCCTGCTGATAGTTCCTTTATCTTGTTCTTATTCCTCTTTTTGTTTAGATGATTTTGTTTGATTGTTCCGTCAACATGAAACGGACAAACAAAATTTAGGAAGTTTCCAGCATATAGCCAAATTATTATTACTGACCTTACGATCATAAACGACACACAAATTATATCTACATCAAGACCTACTGCAAACATATGATGCACTTGTAACTACCTTCACAAGTAGGATCGGACTATATCTTCACCTTTTAATGATATGATATTAGAGCTCTTGATTTTACTGGTACTGCCCGTCTTGCCGCTTTCGCTATTCTTAATGTTAATGGTTTTACTCATTCGCCTAATCTGTTCCACACCTGTAACACTTAGATGTTTCTTATTACATATCATAAGATAAATCTCTAGCCAAATATGGAATCTTTTTAGACTTAAGAGGAAAGGAAATAATAGACAACTGAATTTAGGTTTATGAAACTTGAATGTGTGTAACGGTACACATGATGAGTTTTAGCACGAAGGTAAATAAACCCAGAGCAAAAAAGACCTCGAATATCTGATAGCACTTCTATACCTTGATCTAGGATAAAACGGAGAACAATTTGACAACCACTCTTTATAGCCGGGCGAGGTTTAACGACAACATTAAAACAACCTTCAGCATCTGTGAAACCTGAAAGCCAAGCATCGTTAAAAGTGGGTTTAACAAGAGATCGAACAAGACTGATATCTGGTCAAAGTCCATAAATTCGACTAGTTGAAGTAGCTTGCTTTACATGAAGGACATTAATTCAACGGTTAAGTTGATTTAGACGATGAGGCAAGCCATTAAAAAGTATACATAGAAGTAGAATGTTTGAATTATCTTCTACAGTATAACGGTAATAATTACCATTACGAATATGCCTAACAGTACCAAACCCTAGAACCGTTTTCACATGATCAAGAATGGCTCCTTCCTTCTGTGTAAGAACAGAATAAGGCCTGTCCTTAGACACGATAAGAGCCCCCGTCACCTTCTGTAAAACCTACAAATCATGTTAGCCAATCATCTGTAAATTGACCATGGTAACCAAGTGTGAAGAGCTCTAAAAGATTCAAAACAAGATGTCTCGCGTGTAGTCTCTGAGGAGCTCGTACTTATTTTCCGATTTCCTGCTGATTGAGTATAACTACTAAGATTTTGACTATTAAAAGTACTTAGTAGCGTGAAACTGTTCCAGCACATAGCGAGATTGTAGAACTCGATTTCGCAATCGAGGGAAGCCATCATAGTATAACTTCATACTACAAATCCTAGTAGACCAATGGACATTATTGCGTAAACTATACCAAGATACATCATTTTTTAATAAAATTAAAATGGTGGACCATCTCTTTTTCAAACTAATTCATAACTTTCCCATTTCTTTATAAATTGGTTTCACTTTTTTCCTATTACTGAATTCATAGTATCTTTATGTGCTCCCAGTTTTCTAAGTTCATGGTATATTTCCACAGCATGAATACGCTTTATTTTCGCACTTCGACAAGGATTTTGTTTAAAATAGTTAAGAACTAGACTTATAACGTCATCCTTTCTTCAAACTACTCATTTTGCTGCTGGGTATTTACCGTTACTTCCTTCATAAACCTTCCCTCCATAAATTGGAACGAGCTTATCTAGAATAAAACGGCTCTTTTGACTTACAGAAATATACACTTGTCCAGAATCTAGATTGCAATAAATACTTCCATCACTATCTATAAGCCCTGAAAGATAAGCGCTAGTATATGTTAGGTTTTGTGTTGGTTTAACTTTTAGCTCATACTTTTCACATAGTTTTTCAAATTGAGCTAGACGTACAGGGTTCTGTAGTAGGCCGTTAATAGAATTAAGAACAGCCATAATTCCTTGTTTATGATGAAGCCTATAACGTAGTCAGTTAACACCTGATCTTAGTTTGATAGAACCACCAAAAGCATTTTTTATTTTATATAGGCAAGCTTTGTCTCTTGTCTCTATAACGATTTCTAGACTTGCATAACCCTTTTGACTAAGTTGAAAACAACCATCACCATCAATTACACCTGCTATTCATTCATTAAATTTTTGATTCCGAACATGTTTTCCTTCTGTTTTATTAGTTGAAAACATACGTATGGCCTCTGAGAATCCTACTCACATGCTTCACTTTGGATAGATCGAACTATTAAGTGTGATACAAAGGTATCGTGCTTTGGTTTCCTGCGGATTGCTAAACTCTATATAGATTTTTACTAGTCTAAATATAAGTTGATAGAAAAATGACTGAGTACCATATAGAAATGACTCTAGTTCCCTGCATATAGTATGTTGCGTATAGATATTCACTCTATAGGGGCCATCTTGACCAAATACAGCTTTACCTGAAAACTGGCTTACTACATGACTTACTACCCCAAAGGCCGGAATAATTAGAATGTACACCTCTGGATGCATTAACCCCTATCGTTAGGGTATGGACTATATCTTCGCATTTCATTGGTTCACGAATTGTTGTCATGCTGAATGGTGGATTGATTCAGGGATAAATGCACGTAGATCATACAGCCGGTAGAAACGATTCATCAGTATTAGTCGTCGCTTCTTGAAGCTGTGCGGACTACATTGCTTGAAGTACTCAAGCACTGCTAGTACGTCTGCATGGCTTTGTACTGTTCACTTGTAATAACCATTTTGTGAGCTATCGAAGTAAATGTTTCCGCCAAATATATCCAGGTATGGTCGCACGTCTGAATGATGCTTGTTAGTTACGCTGATTGTAAGTTGTGGTAGATTGTTAGTAGTGTCTAGCGTAACAGTACCCTTAGCATCGAAAAATCCCGCAAATCATGCATTAGATGTATCCATACTTGGTGCAGGTGTTAGCGGAGCTATGTGCAGCACTTGACATACTCGGTGCAGTTGAACCAGCCGAGCTGAGTGTCGAATGTGACCATTGATGCCGTTGATCAGATCGATCATACCTTGCTCGTTGTGGAGCCGCCATCGTAGTGCGTTCACCCCTGATCGTGACTTGATTGAGCCACCTAGCTTATCTTGTATATACCGAAGACAAGCTAGATCTGCATTACCCATAGTGATCTCGCAAGATGTGTAGCCAGCCTTGCTCACTAGAAGGCTTCCACCCCCGTCGATAAGCCCCGCTAGTCATTGACAAAATTGGGGTGTGAAAGGCGTTGCGCGTGTAGTCTCTGAGGTTCCTACTAGACTCGATACATGAGCTATTTGTGTCGGTCGTTGGTTACCTGCGGATTGGGCTCCCGACATCATGTTTTGACTAAGAAGGGATATCATAAAGATACCGCTTACATACATAGTAACGAGGCCAGATTCAGAGCCTTCCCTGCATATAGCGCAATGCGTCATGGATGTGCCCATGAAGGGCCGTCGTATTCAACCAAAAAATCCGTACTCAATACTTACTTAACTAGTTATCTAGCCTTTAGGTAAGCATAGTAATATCCGTTATTGTACATCCCGACTTACTTGCCTATAAGAATTTTATTCAATAACGTTTCCTCAATCCTGCCCTTCTCTCCCATACCATCGTAGACTTAGGAGTGAGCTTCAAACCTAGTTGTAGATTAGGGCTAGAGCTAGATATAATAGGATCTTGTATGTAGGTGAGGAAGATATACTTTATATCCCTACAATGGATATGAGTATCGACTGTACATTAAGCACCATTACAGGCACCCACAAGTGACCCAGTCTGTAGCGATCCTTAGGAGAACCGACGGTCTTAGCATTAGGTAACCTTAACCGTTTTCACTCGCATTGCCACGTGCTTTTTACTTCACGCCACTCGCCCTGTCAGGCAAGGCTCACTTTTATATTATCATTATCTTCCTAAAGTTGCATGACTTTATTATCATTATCTGCTACTTAGCCCTTTTTAGCCCGCTCCGCTGTTTTAGCGTGATTTAGGGCAAATTTTATCCTTATTAAACTTTAAGGAGAGCAGATAATAAATAAGTGAGGACTAGAATGTAGTATGATTAATACTTATGCAATCATTTGTTGATTTAGGTCTTTATTTATCATACACCTGCCTAGTCTACTTCATAACTCGCGTTAAACTACATCCTTTATTCCAAATGTATATATTATACACCTTTCTCATTCCCAGATCGTCCTTTTGATCCCGGATTGATTTGTGCTGCAAGTTTAGTTATTTCAGCTCTCAGCACCGGATCAAGATCATCCTTACGTGAAATTATTTCGTGCACTGAGATTAATAGCCTGTTACTATCCCGCTTCTTGCTTTTAAGAGGGAATATAGAAAAATATTCAAAAATAGCTGTGACATTTTGAGCTCCATTAATTCGTAGTTCTCATACCGAGGCTACACTATGAGGTTGAACAATTTGAGGACCTAATCCAAACTGTGCTGCGATATGCAGTATTACAAATCTATTTTCATCTCATCTCTGAGAGAGAATAAACCTAATTCGGTATGCATGATGACTATTATAAATTTAAGATACCCTACCTTCTGCATCGGTATATCCACTTAGCCTTGCGTCACTCAGAGTTGGTATAACCTTTTTAGTTATTGGCGTAATAGGTGATAGTCTTTTACTCGTCAGTAGAGTGTTAACTCGAAAGGGTTGAAAGATGAGTGTTCGAGTTGGGAAAACTATATTACCGCTGATGATATGTGTAATAAGTGATAGTCCTACCTTGTCTTGAACAACGAATCTGTGGCAATGGCTACTTTGTTGTATTATACGCCCAAATCCCAGATTGGATCTAATGTATTGTAGTAGTACAAGATCTTCAGTACTTTGTGTGACAATGAATGCACATGTACCACGTTCGTGTGCTTGTCAAGATCCATCACCTTCAGCAAACCCTACGAATCATTCTAGGATATTTTGTTTAGGCTTATCTTTTTCTCCTTTTCTATTAGCAGCATAAAAAAGATCAAAGTTAAATGGACGATCTGTTGCAGTGATCGGAAGCATTACTGCAGGTGTAAATATTTTGAGTTCATAGAATAGGTGTTGGTATAGAATTGGATCACCTCCTGCAGCACTATCATAGAAAGCTGTATTAAAGTTTCTATCTGTTAGAAGTCAATTATGTTATCATTAGACCTTTAAATCTAATTTCCTATTTTCACAAATAGGTTCAGACTATGTTATCTACCTCCTCCCATTCTTTGTTATTTTATTCTTTTGCTCTCGAATACTGAGACCTTCTCCCTGTTATTTTTACAAAATTTACAGGAGAAAGTCGAAAAAAAAAGATTTATGAAGGTAGGTGGGCACTCGTGTTGAGATTATTGTTTGTGGAACTCACTCATTAGTCGTTGAACGTTTTAATTTTGATTTTCTTTTATTTTATTGCCCTTCAGTCTTCTAATGGTTATCAAATTCAAACTACACAAAATTAACTTCGCTGCAAATTGAGTTCAATGAACTTATCCTTGCAATTCACCCACTTTTCTACAACTCCTTACAAAATTGCGCGACAAATTCGAGATCGGAGATTCTTTATTAAACGTATAACAAAATAAGAAACCATTTGACTAGAGTCCTAGCTTATACATAAAATCAGATATAGGGCTTAACAATATTTGTCACCTTAGATATTCCCTTCCTATAAATATTGATATAAATCCTAGGCTTATTGTCACTATACTGAAGAGTACATTTAATATCATACTTGACTATAAGTACATTTATAAGTCTTACTACACCTACTACAGTAAAGTTATCAGTACAAAGAATCAGACAAATCGTACACGAAAGGAACGGAACCGTCTCATATAATTCAATGTGCAAGAGCAATAGGAAATAGTCGATGAAAAATTCTTTCGGGTACAATCTTAACTCCCTTAGGATATCAGAGATCTCTTAGGATCCCTAGAATAGGAAAAAGTCTAGTATAAATAACAAGATCATAAAAAACTGTACCCCCCCCCGATTACATGCTTATTAAAACTTAGGATTGAAGAGGGGCTATTATTCAAAAAGTAGTTCAAATATAAGTAAACTTGTTTGAACTTATAGCCGTTACAAATCTAGAACTGTTCAGAGCTCCAGTAGTTGTAGTAAGATGTCCATCTGAAAGAAGAAGATTGTTGGTATAAAAATACGGAAATATTGCGTTAGTCTAATTATATTTATTGATAGTGTATTTCCATGATTAACACCACCTCAAGGTACTAGTGCTAGTTGTTTTAGGAAATCTGTTTTTATTAGCTAGGTCTCATCTCTTAAATGGTTTTGTGGTAGTATAAAAGATATCATAGGGGTCTCGAATGAATATTTTATCGTAATAGCCATTGGATCTTGATCTCCAGACGCTATGTTAGGTTTCTAGTTACTATTATATCTGTTAAACTATATAGTAACTTTATTTCCCGCTTTTCTTTTGAATGTCCGAAGAAAAAAAAAGAAAATTTTAAAAGAGGAGATACTCTTGTATTCACATACAAGGTGAGACTGTATCTTACTATCTTAGTTTCATTATTATTATAATATATATATATCTATATCTATATCTGCTCATTACACCTTCAGATGATCTCAACTAAATCTAGTACGACATTGATTTATCTGAGATCGAATCTCTACATTATGGTATGTTCTTTATTTAGCTTATGTGTATTGCCTTCAAAAAAAGTTAGTAACCCATCTTCTAGATATTTTGTACCTTAAAGCGGATTATTCATTAGGTTATCTTGAAGAGATTTATTTGTACTCACACTACTTGTTCGAATTCGATATTGAGGATGATCTTCTCGAATTGGATTTACTCTTACACTTAGAAAACCTGCTTGCATCAGTTCTAGAGTAGAATAACCGTATCGAGTAGTACGAGCTTGAGCTTGTTCAAAACTTAGAGCTTGTCGTGGGTATCCTAGACTTGTTCGTACTTGGAAAAATCCATCTGCCTCAATTAATCCTGCTAGCCAACTGTTATGTCCTAGTGGAGTTGTATCTGAAGGCATAGCTGTTATATTCAGTTCTGGTGATTTCTTAACTATATTAATATTATTATTATTATACTCAATCAGTTTAATAAATTGATGAATTTTAGGCCCACGCATTTTACCATTTATTAGATCTGCCACATGAATTAGACCGACCCGACCTTTTAGATTATTAATGGTATAAATATGTGCAGCACTTTGTTTCTTTTTACTAATTGAACCTTGTCCTATAACTTGGCATAGCTGCATAACTATTGGGAAATCTTTTTAATGCAATTTGAATGCTAGGATTATTCAGTTTACCTTTTAGAGATCGTAGGTACAATTATAGTATCATCTCCTTCAATTAGGCCTGCAATATAAGAAAGAACCTAGGCAGACAAAAGGCATCATTTTATTTGGTCCTCCGTTAGAGCAAGATATAGTTTAAATAGATAGCTCTGGCGCACAGTCGTTGAGGTTCCACTCAAACATGAATTTCATGGGTGTTACCTGCTGATTGTCTTCTAGCTTAAAGAAGAGTTCCCAGCATACAGCCAGATTTAGAGCAGGCACTATTTTACCCGCTAGAACCGGTAGACTTAGCAGAAGCAGCACCGCTGTTACTAGAATTGCTCAAGCAAACAGAGGTAGCTTATGCATACTTATCCCCGGATTCCGCATATTTAGTACTGTTGTAATGAAGTTTATAGCTCCTAGCATTGAACTAATTCCCGCAAGATGTAGAGAAAAAATAGCACAATCTACGGCTCCACCTGTATGTGACCCTAGTAGACTTAGTGGTGGATAACATTTTTACTGATAACCTAAATATGTAAAAACATATTGGCTTAGCCTGGCTTCAACCAGGGATCGGACTATACCTTTATTCAACCGTTAATATCATAATTATAACTTACTTACGAATCTTTAAATCCTTCTCTCGCCGAATTTAGCTTCCGAAGTACCTCCCTCACCCGGTTAAGGTACTCATAACTAGATTTTTGTTTCATAAAAGATCGTGCTCAAATACGATATTCTAGAGATTTTATTCCTTTTATAGTCCTATGGAAATATTGCACAAGATGGAAAATACTGCTTGTCTTTGTTGTAACAACTGTATTATAAGTTTCTTTAGTTATTACGTTAGCTCTGAAAATATAACCTAGTGTTTGACATACAATGAGGTCTCGCTTCCGCGTTACCTCAAAAGCATGAACCATTCGTCCCCTCTCCTTAACGACTAGACTAAAACTGCCTTCAGATTCAGTGAATCCAATTATTCAGTTCTTAGATATTACAGCTTCTGCTTCAGTTAGATTAAGAACCTTATAGTCGATTATTGACCATGCCGGAGAGATATAATCTTCCGGCATCATTTGATGTTTAAGTTCTATTAGTTGTGCATCCTTCTCTGCAGTACTTAGTGTCTTATCGACTATAATATTAGCGGCTTGCTTAAATAGATTATAATTATAATATTTACTTGTTAGTAGCGGGTATCTCTCAAAGATAGGAATAACGTATTGAAGAATATGGTCCAGTTTTCAAACTCTATATTCAGCATCATTCTTATTGATCGACACATTACCGACCCCTAGAATGCTTTTAACATGATAGAGGAGTCTTAGATTGTAAACACTCTGTCCAATTTTTAAATAAAGTGTTCACTTAGTGTTACTCTTATGAAAACTAAAACTGCCATCACCATCTACTAGTCCCACTAGTCATTGGTGGTCGCTATTCTCTGTTTTACCCTTACTACTGCTGTTGAACGCCCCACGTGTAGTCTCTGATGAGCTAAAACGTTTAGACCCTTTGATCATATCTTGCACTAGACCATTAAAGGATTGTGTTTTAACTCAGGCGAGTTGTCCCCATGTAAATGACATTTTTACCTGACCCTGAGTCAGGTATTCATCTCCGATTTGAGGAGTTTCTCGCATCGAGTGGAGTTTTTTATCATCTACCAGTCACATATATTGACTGATAAACTCGGACAGCTTATCACCTACTGTCCATCCTGTTCCTGCACCATTCTCAATTAGTGAGCTGGCCACTAGAAGAATCAGACTCGGGCATAGTAGTTGGGTCGAAAGCCTGGCCATTCATAAAGATTTCCAAGAATCCTCCCACCGAACCGTACGTGCAAGTTTCCCCGCATACGGCTCTCCAAGATGTTATACTCTTACCGGTGGTGGAATTAGCATAAATATATATGCTTAAATAGTTTTTTATTTTTTTATCGCAAGATTCTTTATGCTAAGACCATTGTACCTACCCGCATGGACTTGATCATGGCAACTCTTACATAGTGCAATTTGCTTTCGATTCAGTTTTGATATAAGACTGATAAATCCTGTTGGTTTTACCGTCCTTTCTCAGGTGTTTCACATGATGCATTTCAATATCCGTTTCCGCTCCGCACACTGTACATTCCTCCGCTCAAACAAATTGAGTTTCCGATATGTACCTAATTGTCTCGAATTAATCCGGGATATTCATTTCTTGTTTAATCTTAAAGCTTCTTGTCTTCTTGTGATTATCAAGAGTATTAAGGCGAAATGACTTCCTGTTATCTACTCAGGCTAGTTTACTTCCAAATTTATTGAGAGCCCCTGCTCTAGAGCCAAGTCTATATTTACGGCTTAGAGTATGAGCGCAGCTATGCTTAAGAATATAATCTACCACTGTACTAAAGGAGCTGAAGTTATCAACAAACGAATAATAGTTAAGAAACCCATTGATTACAGCGTTATACTTGATTAGAATGGCCTTATGATCAAGGAAGATTCACTTAGTCATGGCCCAAGGTCTGAGAGATCCCCCGGATTTATAATCCTTGAGGAATCCGTTAGCTGCAAGATTTTGTATAATTTCTTGGATGGGTGCTCAGAAGACTACTCTAGCTTGGTTAATTCGAGATTTGATTAGAGTTCCGCTCTTGTGGTTATACTTCTTAACCATTTTCGTCTCATAGTTTCGTGGTACACTGATATAACACCCAAGAAACTTTGCTATTTCCTCATGGAGATATGTGATTTTTGATTTCTCTTCACTCATTTCGATCTTGAGTTCAGACTTAAGGAATTTCATTGCTTGGTCTCTAATGTCCTGGGCTAGAGATTTAGGTCCAATGATTCCGATGATTCAATCGTCCGCATATCTCACATAGTGAACTCTCGTTCCTGTTCTGATTCTTGAGGGAAGAGTATTACGCTCTGTTCTGAGTCGCTTGTATTCTTTCAGATATTCCTTATCTCCAGTGATCTTGTATCTGTCTCTAGCATCTTTCATCTTCTCAGAATAGTGAGTCATTTTGGGGTTCACCTTGCTGATCAGCTTCTCGGTACTAGAGTACTTAACAATAGTCTCTTCCATAAATATATCAAATTCATGAAGATAGATATTGCTTAGGATAGGAGATACAAGAGACCCTTGAGGTACTCCTACTTCCGTAGTGTGAGATACACTTCTTTCAACATATCCAGCCTTCACTAGCTTTCAATACAGATCAGTAAATTGCTGATCTTGAATTCTCTTCTGAAGTTTTGTTTCTAGAATCTTATGATCTACGCTGTCAAAATAAGACTTGATGTCCCCTTCAATCGCTCAAGAGCAACCATTTCATACTGAAATTCTCTTTAGAGCTGAATGACAGCTTCTTCCGGGTCTGAATCCATGACTGGACTCACAAAAGGAAGGTTCGAAGATTGTCTCCAGGAGGATTCGTATTCCTTCTTGCACAATCTTATCTCAGGGTGAGGCTACGGCTATTGGCCGTATCTTACCATTAGCCTTGGGGGTCATAACTCTTCTTGACGGTTTAAAGGTGAAACTCTCATCCTTTAGCGATTCGCTAATCTGTTGGATGAGTTTACTGCTCATTCCGTCAAGTGTCTTATCGTCTGAGCCCGGAGTTATATTACCAGGCTTAGACTTAATGTTATCGTAGCAATTTGCTAGAAAATTCACATTGTAGAGTTGCTTATAAAGTCCAGTATACTTGTTACTATCAAGTATAGTAATACTCACCTTGTCGTTAAGACCGTTACCAGCCTTAGAACTAGATGAATAACTTCTCTGTGTCCCTTCAGTCTTACTAGTGGTTTTCTTACTACTATTAGGCGAACCTTTTAGACCTACTATGGACACTCCGTTTCCATAGTTCTTGCGAACCTTAGGAAATCCCGTATTTGCCTGCTCCACGTCATCGGTCACCTTAGGTTCCGTTCTGTTTACGCTTGTCGCGCTTAGTATCCTGAAGGCAGATTTTACCAGTCTCTGACCGGGACTAGTAAATATCAGGATGGCCATTCCTATACAACATATGGCCAGGGTTCAGCAAGCCCCTACTCAGATAGTATTTAGAACCATAGTGACAATATCTAGAAAGAGTTTATACACATTGTCGATATGCGCAGCTCTTCCGTCACCTGCATGCTCTGGTCCCCTGAGCCATTTCAGCATTGGGTTAGCCGGTTGATTTACAGAACCATTCTGCAGTTCTGGTAGTGTGATGTTACTACTGGCGTGAAGTGGCCCAAACGGCGCACGTCAAAAACTAATATTATTCAGCCTAGGAAAGGCTATATCCGGCGCCCCTACTATCACCGGACATAGATAATTCCCAAATCCCCCTACCGCAACTGGCATTACAAAAAAGAAAAGTGGAGTCAGCCCCCAATAAATGTTGAGGAACTGCTCCCCAAACCGTACGTGATAGTTTCCCATCATACGGCTTTCCACAAAAAGGGAATAAAACGTCTTTAAATTTTTACTTATCTATATTCTTTTGAATTTCAGTTCTTGGAATATTTAGCAATAAGTCTTTGATCGGATAGATTAAGGTCCCCTGAATGAAGTAGATCATGATGATAAGCACAGAGTGGAATTTGTTTTCTTATTTCTGCACCCTGTCATTGACTGAAGCTTGAATTCCTGTCCGCACACGCCCTCTTTCCTGAGCTTTAGCTCTAAGATGTTCTATTTTGTGTGTGCTGTTACAAATAACGCAATACTTGAAGATTGAACTTGAGGTGAATCTATTTGACCCTGATTGTTTTATTATTCGTTCTGTCACTTCATCCTGAGTTGGGCTGTTGGCCCCCCCCCCCCGTAATTATAAGTTGCCTTATAACTTTCTGGGTAGTTCAGCTTTAGTCCCGTCGCTGGGTCTTCCAGTCTTGGCCCAAACTTACTAAAGGCCTTTCTCATAGTCTTTAGTTTATGTTTACGAGCTAGCGTCAGAGCACAAGATTGTTTAAGGATTCATACTAGTTTGGCCATTAGCGAGAAGTTCCCTGCAAATGAATAGGCATTGAGTATCCCTATAATTTTTCTGTTGAAAGAGGAAATAATCATGCCATGGTCTAGATGAATTATATTGGTTATTCCTCTGGCTATAATTTTATTCTTATGGTTACGTCTCGCATACCCAAATTTTATAAACATCCCCATAATTCTTTTGATGGGTGCATCGACTGCAAGTCTTGGAGCGCTCCTTCTGGTTATTTTCTGACCCTTCAGTGAGTTGTACACTGAATCAGTATCTCTTCGTTTACATTCTGCCCCTAGGAAAATAAAACCTTCCCTTGTATTAACAATGCTGATGCTGGTTTTATCCTTGTTGAGTTCTAGACCACAGTTGGATCTGAGGAACTCCGCCAGGGAGTTTTTCATCTGTTCTGCATCTTTCTTGATACCTGTTATTAGTACAACAAATTCGCCTGCATACCTTAGGTATATTATCCTTCTGTTATCCGGGCCCTCTATAATACTAATACATCTCGGTCTCATTTCTTGCAGGGTACGAGTCTCTGCAGATTGATTTCTAAGGTTTTCGTATCTTGTGTATTCTGGGTTGAGTTTTCGCTTCCCCCCTCTTTCTCACTCGGTTTTATAATCATCTATATATCTATCTAGTTTGTCTAGCACGATATTAGCCAGAATAGGTGATATTACACTACCGGTCCCTTTATCTGTCTTATAGATGGTCTGAGTCTCACAGTCCACATATCCTGCCTTTAGACTTCTCTCTATGAGTGTCATAAATCTCACACAGGAAATTCCCTCTCTGAGACTCTCTATAATGACTCTGTGAGGAATGTTACCGAAGCATTTAGTGATGTCACCTTTAATACTTCAGTTGAAGTTCCCTCCTCTTATATGGAGTCTGTCCAGAGCATCTCTTGTGGATTTTTGGGGTCCTATACCATAGCTGTTCCCGCTAAATTGGGCCCCCCAAATGGCATTTAGAATAACCTGTATAGCTTTTTGAACAATCTTTTCTCTGGGGTTTGCAATGATTAGTGATCTGAAGCTATCGGGTGCGTTAGGAATTCTCTTTAGTCTTGCTGGTGTGAATTTAAAACGCCCTCCCACAGAGTCTTTGTGCACCATCTCAAATCATTCAGTGTTGATTCTGCCCAGGGTTTCGCTTGTTACCCCCGGAGTTATTTTACCCGGATTACTCTTTATTAGGGAGTAACTTTCCTTAAGTATTTCAGTATTCATCATTCTGATGATCCCGTTATATTTTCCATTTTGATCCTTAAAGTGCTCCAGTTGTTCCTTAATTACTCTGTCAAGCCTCTCGTTTCGATTCTTGAATATTTGGTTGGTTACAACTGTACCCTTTTTGCTGCCCCCCTTCGTGGCCAGGTGACCACTACTACGAGGGCTCCGTGTCCGCTTACCTGTCTCTTCTGAGTCTGGCTCATTCTCCGCATCTGGTCCATCCCCTGAAAAACCCTGATTACTGGCATAGGCGGTTACATCCCGAATTCCATTGTTCAGCTCATTTTGACTTATGTCAAGGTTGTTTCGGTTAGGTGCCTGCAGGTTGTATTCACCCTCCTTAGATGTTGTCTTAGCCGGTAGGATATAAAGTCAGCTCATAATATCTGTCTCTATCTTCATGACAATGTCATTACTTCAGCTAAGCATTAGTCGACGAAACTGCGTTGTACTAATGGGCCCTCCTGATCCACAAAGCCTGTGTCAAGTTTCTGAACGTCACCAATACGAAACTGCTCCCTCTGCTCGATCAAACTTTAGCAGTATCATTTGATAAAACAGTGCGAAATATCCTACTACAGCCATGATAGTCTTGTTAGGTTCTATCATGCCGGATATGAGAGCTACGTAACTAGTCCTACCATACGTAAAACAGTCCCCCTCATCTGACTGTTTGGAGATTTGAACAATGTTAGGCGGCGTACTTATTAGGAACGCGTGGGCTGTTACAATCGTGTTGTAGAGCTGATTATCTCCATGTAGAATCCCCACCCCTGGCGCACTTAGCTCTAGTCTAATCAGAATAGACATCCCTGTCCCTAGAAGTGCTGAAAATAGTCCAAATACAAAATATAGAATTGCAATATCCTTAGCATTAGTGCTATAAAGTCATCTTATTATCTCTCCTCTTTTACATCCCTTATAAAACCACATCCCTTCCTTTTTCGTATTACGTCCTTTATCGATCTCTTACGATATTCTATCCTTACCTTCCTATATCCTCACCTTTAGCATCCACACCACTCACCCGTATCCCATGATATTGGACTTGAGGGGTTATAAAAAGCTATTGTGACCTTTAGCCTCATAGGCTTTCATAGCATAGCGTAGCATAGCTACGCGTAACGTGGCGTAGCGTTCTTATGAATAACATCATATAGAATATTTTATTATTACTCAATAATCCCTACGAAACACACCCCATATTACTCTTACTTTACTTTTACTCTACGCACACCTTGTTACGCTTATCTTATCCCCCTACCCCCCCCCCCCGAGAAAAAGACCTACTCCTAACCCTTATCCTAACCCGACATCTACCTATATCTAAATCTAAATCTAAATCTAATCCCTCCTGATACGTTTAGCCTTATTTTTTTGAAGAGGTCTTAGGCAAGGTTAAAAGAGATGCCTTCCTCTATTCTATCTTAAGCATGGGTAGAATCGAACTAACCATCGCACCATTATCAATAGTGTGTTCTAACCGTTGAACTACACGCTCTCCTATTTCTACTATTATTTATTATTATTATTACTCTATGACCCCCCCCCCATATTACTCTAACAACTCATCTATCCCATTTTCCTCTACCTTTCTATTCATGGGAGGGAAAGGATTATTAGGGGTGAGTTCCTCCTTTATCATTATGATTTAGGTTGTGATCTAGATCCCACCCTCTTCCACCTAATAATATCTTACCCCCTCGACCACTCTTCAAGATTAGATTTTATTAGATTAGATTAGATTAGATTAGATTAGATTAGACTTTATTAGATTAGATTAGATTAGATTAGATTAGATTAGATTAGATTAGATTTTATTAGATTAGATTAGATTAGATTAGATTTTATTAGATTAGATTAGATTAGATTTTATTAGATTAGATTAGATTAGATTAGATTAGATTAGATTAGATTAGATTAGATTTTATTAGATTAGATTAGATTAGATTCTATTAGATTAGATTAGATTAGATTTTATTAGATTAGATTAGATTAGATTCTATTAGATTAGATTAGATTAGATTCTATTAGATTAGATTAGATTTTATTAGATTAGATTAGATTAGATTAGATTAGATTAGATTAGATTAGATTAGATTTTATTAGATTAGATTAGATTAGATTAGATTAGATTTTATTAGATTAGATTAGATTTTATTAGATTAGATTAGATTAGATTAGATTTTATTAGATTAGATTAGATTAGATTAGATTAGATTAGATTAGATTAGATTAGATTAGATTAGATTAGGTTAGATTAGATTCTCCTCATACTTGACCCCCCCCCCCCCGCAAGATGGGTCGTATCTGTTGCTTTAAAGTGGGGGAAGGCAAAATTGATAAATTTATTCTTATTTTTATAAGGGGATATATAAATTTTTATCAGTCCGGTAAACCTTCAGGTGCACCGACTATGTGACAACTTCGATTATTATATCAGCCTGAAATTGAGCCTTAAAAAATATATCTATTATATACAACTTAAGGATTTCGTTTCGACTTCAAGAATAATAGTGATGGGCGATTAGTGCACTAAGCATGAAAACTTCACCGTTACATAGTTATAAACGATTACTGAACACTCCTACTTCAATGATCCGAGTTACAGAATCATATTCGTCTCATATGTAATTTCTGTCATTACGTTCATAGACTCTGTCTACATAATTGTGTCACACTGATAGCCTTAAGCATTAGGGTCATAAGGATCTGTTTTCATTCTAATTGAAAGCCTATTAAGCCTCCATACATATTTTATCTATCCTAAATTTTATATAAGAATGTCGTCCGTTTACGGAATTAACCTTACATCTCACGATACGGACTTCAAACGACTATGTAACACCTGTCTTAGATTCAGCTACATTCTACTACCATCCCGTTCTCTCTTCAGCTTATGCTGATTCTTTCCCTTCTGGTTGTTTCATATATCCCCTCTACATTCAAGCTTAAGTAAGATTCATCGTGGGTTATCGAATTAAATAGCATGACCCGAAGTTCGATCTACTAGGCCGCCTAGCTCTTTGTCTTTCGTTCTTTCGAATTTACTGAACATGCGGATCATTCTCGCGTTAGCTTCTTATAAGCTTTATTCCTTTACTTTTTCCATGATCATCGTTGACGGAGTAGACTACCGGGGTATCTAATCCAGTTCGCGACCTACTCTCTCACCCCTCAGTGTCATATTACCATAGTAAGATGCTTTCGCAATAACACTCCGTACAAGATCATTAGATTTTATCCCTACTTTGCTCATAGTTCTTACCTCCCCTATAATACCTAGATCCGTATCCTTATTATCATCCTCACTCTTTACACTTTCTTATGGCTTCCTTCCACTACTGCTTCTTACTCCACCACTCCTAAAGTCTCTCTGAGGTCATAATCCCTTAAGAATACTTTATCCCCCCCCCCCACCTACAGATCCTTTACGCACATTTTATGACTGAACGTACGCTGTAGTCGTTTAACCGCGTAGCTGGCACGAACTTTATACACAACTTATTATCTCCCCCTATCTTAAGTTAAAAGGGGAACTACAAAATTATTTTTACACCATTCTGTTCTATTTCACATGATCACTCTCTCTACTTTCTACTTTCAATTTTATCTTGGCATACTTGCATTCTTTAAAAGCATTGTCAATTATCCCCCACTGCTGAATAACAAAGTTATTTTAGTCCGTCTCAAAACTAAGGTGATCTTTAGACTCCCATCTTTGACTACGTCTCGTTCTCTCTTCTCTTTATACTTACCTCTTATTATACTCTGTTCCACACACCTCATTAGGGCATCTGGTTCTCATATCTTTATCGGCTTTAAAGCCTTTTACTTATAAGCTTTTACCTTACCTCTTTGACGAATAGAACTCACCCTAAATCTTCCATCTCTCCACACCTCCCATACCCGCTTCTTCGCGCGTGTGAAATGATGCTGAGGTCCTATTTAGGCTAGGCATTCTACTTTACTCACCTGTACGCAACTTAACCCTCATTAAGTCACTTGCATGTGTTTATATGAATAGAAAACGTTACAGTCTGGCCAGAGCTAAACCAGTAAGCAAGATATTACTCCTTTTACCCTCCTTCCACACCTCCTACATTTTTATGGCGTGGGATAGTTAAGTTAAGTATATATATATATTATTACCATACCTTTATAGATACGTTCTAACACCTCACCTTGATAGCCACCCACCTTCTGCCCCCCCCCATCCATTGGATTTTAGTTAAAGGGGGGGAAATAATTCTTAAGTCCTAGGCGTTCGGTCTATACAGCTTGATGATGACATATCCTTGAAAGCACACCTCCGGTCTCCCTTTAAGATATTTACTTACACTATCTTTTATATCCTTCCCTTAATCTGTTTATCCTGTTCACGTGTTAAAAGGAGATTTAGTTACAGAAGGAAGGAGGTTAGACATTCTATACTTATTTATACCATAATACCTGACCTACGATTCTAATAATTGTTTACTTGCTCTGTTTTATTATTTTTATTAGACCAGACCCTCACTACTTTCCTACCTTATTATACTTGTTTATCATTCCTCCCTGTTACCTACTACCTCGGGAGCGGTGGTCTTTCTACCCTTCTGTAATACCTGTCACTCTTACTGTAATCGAGTAACTACCTAGCTCATAATTACTATTAGTTGTGCTTGATGTACTTGACATTATAAAATGTCTACCTTTCACCCCGTCTCCTCATCCCGTATTTAGGCTCGGATGCTTTACTGGTAGGGTGCTATAATGGGAACCTACTATAAAAGATTGAACCGTTTTACGAGGTTTAATAGACTCTGTCTGAATCCGCCCTTTTAGTGTTAGAGTCATACCTATAATAAAATTACTGTTGTCACTACCCTTTGCTTCTTCACACACCTTCCTATATTCCATTGAGCTTATACTCATTGGGTCTCCTACTGAGGAAAGGGTTGAATGGGTGGAAAGGTTATAGGTAAAAGGACTCGATTGACTTACTGGATAATGCCTAAACTGGTATATTAGTATCTGTATAAAGGTTTTTGTTTTCGTATTTAGTGATAGATATCCTGATAGTACATTAGAATCTAGTACTGGTGAATATAGACGTACAAACTGTCATAGTGTTGGCATATCCCCTTGCCTTTCACCCTCATTCCGTATACATCTCGAAAGAATACGTAGATTGTTTGTAACTCTACTATATCCTATATCTGTCGGACTATAATATATAATATGTACTACGTCAAGACTATCCCTAAACTTACTAAATAGAATTAGAAAATGTGCAGAAAAGGACTGGAGAATACTACTTAGATGTGCCTCTCTTGTGATTGCTATTGTCGCTGAAAATCTTGACATATTTATATTTGGGCTTCTTTATCAGCTAGGCTGATTATTCTCATGTTCTTACTAGGTTGCCCTATCCGGTGAAGTCTGGTCTGATCTCATCTGATCCTATCAAATCAAATCCCTTCGACCTTCTCTTCACCTTCACCTCACACCACCCCCCTCCCACCTCCCGTCACTACTTGTATCTTTGGAAGCTGTTTGGGCCGGGAGTTCTTAGAGAGGTGTACCTTTGTACACCTATATGTACATGTACATATATATACACACCATCTTGTCAGCTCGCCTGCGATTTTAATGAGAGGGTGGGAGTATGTCTTTAACTTATTACTTACCCTCCCTAACCCTTCACTTATTCACCCCTCTTATCTTAACCATTATCTGACGGTATTATTTATAATAATAAAAAGGAAGGATCAAAATGGGAAAAAGGAGAGTGGATTATACTTTATCGCCGCTATTATTTAGGTCCTCTCTTATACCTTATTATACCTTATTACTCACCCCTCTCTCTTTTATCCTGCTATCAGGCCTTGATAGTATAGTACAGCATAGTATAGTATAGCATAGTATAGTATACCATGGTATGGTATAGCATAGTATAGTATAATATAGTATTTTTCTACACCCTCTCCCCTCATTTATCTTTATTTATTTTATCTTTATTTATTTTATCTTTATTTATTTTATCTCTATCTATTTTACCTTTCTACATAAACTATCTTATATAAGCTTTATATTTTATTATAAATAATAGAGCTATTATTATAATCTATACAAGGAATGAGTGGCCATTACTAAACCAACCATTATGACACCAGACCCCCCCCCCCTATCATATAGGATATATAATATAGACTACTGGATTTATTATTCTATATTATTATAATATTATAAACGATAATAAGGGCCAGAGCAAAAACCAGAGCAAGAGCCATAGCCATTTTTAACCTTCTTGGGGATCAGGTTATAGATACCTTTCAACTCACTCTCTCCACTCACGCCGATAGAGGGGGTGGACAAGGATATAGAGATGGGGATGGGGGTATTCAAAATCTTATCATCATTAAGATCCATAAAAGTATTTTCAATGATGGATGTTAGTGGGACTAGCACAACGAATCATGCAAAGTATAGTGCTGTTGCAATTTGACCTACTAGAATATAAGGTTGCTCTACATGTTGAGAACCTAGGTACATGAGCACTAGGAAATCCGCTACCAGGACTCAGAAAATAAATCTATTAAGAGGTCTAAATTGACTCCCTCTCATTCTGCTCCGATCCATAATAGGTATTGCTAGCAGGATTAGAAGACTGGCAAACATGGCAATTACTCCTAGTAGCTTATTGGGAATTGAACGGAGAATTGCGTAGAACGGAAGTAGGTATCACTCAGGTACGCATGTTATTTCATCTAAAGCTATTCACTGAAGAATCGTCCGAGCTCTTTATCTCGGCTCCCTGTATTTACATACGGGATTAGACTATTTCATCAGATATATGTATCTGCAGGGCACTCGTGTTGAGATTATTGCCTGTGCTGCTCACTCATTAGTCGTTGAACGTCCTATGACATCTTTTATAACTCCTTTATCTGTCCTCCTTTCTCTCGATTTTTATTACCTCGACAGATTCGCCCCCCCCCCCCTCCCCTACTATTTTGGTTTAAAAGGAAGCCGTATCTTAGCTTCCACCATGTACCACCTTTTAAATTCTCCTTCTACCTATAAATATAGAGCCTTTTAAATCATCTTCTTTTTATCTTCATATCAGAATAAAATAGAAGAAGAAAAATCAAATCTAAGAGAGAGACTACGGGGATAGAATGGAATGGAATAGAAAAGAATTTCATATTATTTCATTGAATTGAATCTCATACTATTTCATGGTTTTTATAAAAAACCAAACCAAGAGATATAAAGGGTTAAACTTTTTAAGTTGTTAAAAGGCACACACATCTATCATAGTTTCGCTGCAAATCGTCCTTTTATTAAAGGATGTTCTTGCAATTCACCCTGTTTTCCCCTGCTTAGGGGCGACCTAAATAAACTACATCAAGTGCCTAGATACAAAATGTAGACGATTTTATCTATAAATTTAAATTGTTTACTTAAAGTTAGTCAACTATACTATTGGGGAAAATCGACCCCCCCCCCCCCCAATATTATTATTATTATTATTATTATTATAATAATATTATACTATCTCTGTAAGCAATAGCAGCAAGCTTCTTCAAGATCGTTAAGATTAACAAAATACTTGGGCTTTATCGATAGAGACTTAGGCAGAGTTACAACTCATCCAACATGATGGCTATTTTTGTGCTATAAAAGGAACTAAGAGTATCCTTGAATATGAGCTTGTGAGCCCCCCCCCCATTTAATTCTATCCATTAGACTTGTCATACTCTCTGATATGAGGAATAGAGTAAACAAGGTCAACTATAGCTAGATGCAGTTATATTCAATCTCTAGTGTCTAGATGCAGAGGATTGAGCAGAGCACCTTTGTAAACGCCGCGTTGATTTGACTCGCTCTGAAAAATTACATTTAATTTTATTAAATTAAATTAAATTTTATAAAATTTAATAAAATTTTATTTACTCTTCGTAGAAGAAGAGATATGTTGCATTAGTCTATCACACTTGCGCTCACCTTCTACCGCTAGCTCACTATTAGCTGTTTGAGGTTTAATGGAAGATGTAACTTCTATACTTGCAAGATAATTTTTAGGAATAGAGCTAGATTTTTAGAAGAGCGTACTTGTACAAGTCTAAATATAGGAGTTAACGAAATTCAGCCTTCGACTCCCCTAATAGACATATTCCCGTCACATAGGGAAAACCCTCAACTAAAATGGATAGAAGTTATGTTTGTATACCTGTTACAGGAAGGTCCGGTAGAGGAATATCATCTGCAGACATACATGCAGAAATCTTATCTGTCTTAGATAGTTTCCTTGTACCCCTTTCTGTCAGAGAATAGGCTAGCATAATACACTTAATTTGCCCCTGTTGACTCTTACCATTTCTCAGCTCTTCAGTCTGAATAAGTTGTTGCATCCCTGCAAACTTACTACCATGAAGCTGATCAAAATAAGGAAACACTGCCTCCTTAAGTTATGTTCTACTGGTGCACCTCAGACTAAGATTTCATTTACCTGAAGGAAGATTAGAACAAATCAGATTAGCTTTTGCGCTTGCATTACAAAACAAAACTGAATAAGTTCCATACTAGCATTTTGACACATTGTTCAGGAAGGCTGTTCCGGATTTTATATTGCTAAAATACCCCCCATCCTTCTGCCTTTTAGATTTTAAAGAATCTAGCTCTTCAGGACTATAAGTAACAGGTGTTGCTTTATTAAGAATAACTCGTACCTCTGCTTTAGTCATAGAAACAAGTTGACCTTGCACTCTTATAAGCCCAGCTTTTTCAGTTTATCACTTAGTGGAGCAAAGCTCGTTAGCGTTCTTGTACCTATGTAGTTGGAAGAAGGAACAAATAGTATAATTTCTTCTAGCTTTAAGTACTCAAAGCACTTGAATACTGTTAATTAGCTTATTTTCCCTTTTGATCGAAGGTGGTGTCTGTATCGGGTTAGCGGGGATATAATTATCTGAATGTCCTATTATGTTAGGTGCATACATAACGAAAATGGCTAGAACTAGAAGGAAAAGGAAGATAGTTACTAGGTCCTTGAAAATAAAATAAGGAGCCATTGGCAGCCTATCCGCATTCCCTGTCACCCCTAGAGGATTACTTGAACCATGCTCATGTAGGGTGAGGAGATGTATAACAACTAGTGCAGCCAGAATGAAAGGTAGTACAAAATGAAGACTAAAAAATCTGTTCAGAGTTGCATTGTTTACAGAGAAACCTCCCCAGATAACATTTTATTATCAATACAGCATTTAACTATATCTTCTGGCAGTTGCCTGCCAGATTAGACTATGTCATCTACTCTAATTTTTAGTTTATCACCTTTACGCATTGAACTTGCACTCGCATTAGTTTCGCGGGGTTCATTCTATCATTAGAGTAGTAGGGCGCTCGTGCCTGGTTTATTGCTTGTACTGCTCACCTGTTAGTCGTTGAACCTTCTTACTCTCCACATCTTTATGCTATATATCTTTGTTCTTTTGTTCCTTTCCGCAGCTGGGCCTCTTTATTTTATATATAAAAGGACGAAGAAAGGATTGAAGCAGTTAACAAATCAAAACTAAAAATGCCTAGTACAAGAGTAAGCTTGGCTGCAAATTATCTTAACAGTCGTTAACATGTTTTTGCAATTCACCCTATTATCATTCTTATCTTACGATAAAAAGGAACTTGTTTGTAAGGAGTTAGCCTATATTTTATTATCTTATTTATACTTTTATCCGGTGGTCGAATCTTCTTAAATCGTGAAACTTGACGCATCTTATCAATCCATTCAGGGTAGTTTGTAGCCTATCAGAGGGTGTATATATATACTATATAACGATAAAGTGGAATCACTCGTTCAACATCCTTGAGAAAGGAAACGCTAAATTGAAGGTGTTCGCCTACGCTCTGCCTTTTATACAAGCTTAAATGCTTCAAACAGGTTTATATGTGTGCGTTGTTTAATATAAAAAAAGAAATCCTCTTGCTTAAACCTAAACCCCGGAAGATCCTTCAACCATAGTAAACCCTACAATTCAATCTTCAAAACAGACTCATATAATCTAATCTTGAGAGGGCATCCAGTGCTGTGAATGTGGCTGGAATACATTCTGGAGTTATCTCACATTTTTAAATCTTCCTTTGCAGAATATAAAGGAAAAGAGCCCTATTTTATAATAATTTATTATTATCGCAACGAGTAAGAAAAAAAAGATGGTGGTGTATTATTAGAGGAAAGATAACTAGATCTCTCTTGGACATTATTATTATAAACTTTGCAGTGTTGATATTTGGGTTTAGCCCTATTTTTACTGATTTAAGACAGTAGATCTATATCTCGCATGTTAAGAGATAGAACTAGTTATATCCTGATATTACCTCTGGGTGTTCAGGTTATAGCGAGGTAACCATCTCCGTCTATTAGACCTACGAGCATAGATATGATATGAACTCAAAAGGAATTATAAATTTTAGTTGGCCTTTCTTCGGTTGAACGAAGCTTACACTTACGTATAGACATCTGATTGACTTACCGATACTAGGTAGGGCTGCTGCCCCCTATTATGTATAGTTTATATTAATAAATAAATAAATTAATAAATTAATTAAAATGGGGGGCTTCAAATTATGAAATATATATATAATAAGTAAAATATAAGATAAATGTAACAAATTCTACTAGATCTCCACCAATTCACGGGATTGCACTTATTAGATTTGTAATTACTGTCGCCAGGCTCCCAATCATAGTATTGTACCTTAATCTAAGGTTAGTTATTAGCCCCTTGCCTCAATGATCATTCGCTCTCGGTACGTATCATCGTTTTTCTTAACCTGTCTAAGGTTTAAGGGTTATTACTTTAGCCCTCCAATACATGACCCTGTACTCTATCACTCTTGCATCAAGAGGTTTTTATAGAGCCCTGTGATAGCACTCAGGCTACGGAAACATCGACTGTACATTAAGCCTATATCTAGATTGGGTCTCTCGCGAGATCTGGTTCTAAAAACAAGATATAGACCCACCGATGGACCAGTCTGTAGCGATCACTCCTGCCCCCCTCCTATCTCCCCTTCAGGTCGCCGTTTATTACGATACGATTATAAAGGTGCTGGTTTCGCAGAAGTTACCGACGGTCTTGACTTGAGGGAAATGTCTTTGACCGTTTTCATCAGTGTCGCCCTCATCTTATACCTGTATGCTATCTTTTGCTTATACTCTTATAGTTGCCACCTGAAGCTAGGTGTTATCTGTATGGGCTATAAGGACTATACAGAACCTCTAAGTATTCATACTCATTGTTTCATTTAACAGTGCTACTTTTCTCCTAGCTTATAAAGTATGGAAGATACCATATGCGGTCGTACCACCGATCGTAGATCGAACATTGATTCAGCTCAGATATAAATATGATATCGCCCTGGTGCTCCAGCTGATTGTACGCTAGACTTTACATTATACAGGCCATGTAGAACTTGAGTTAGACGTGTACAATCTTGATATGTGAACGAGTTGGTATAAAGCTTTATCCCTTTACCTACCCTAGCGCCGTCATCCATTACTCAGATAGCTAGAGCTAGAGGTGTTATAAACTCAGCAATGTTATCGGGAACGTGCTTGATATTATTAGTATATCATGCTGAGTAAAGGCTATCCAGACTAGAATATGTAAATGTATGGAATCTAAATATATATCTCAGTTTACCACCTGTACCTAGTCGTGTCTGTATTTTAGGCGGTACTGGATTACAATAACCTCGATTAGCAATTTGTGCATGAAGTCACAGTAGATATTCACCGTGGTGTGACTCTTGGCTCATACTTAGACGTACCTCTTGACCTGACCATCGTCGTTCTGCATGACTATCACCAAGTAGAGCCCCGTAAAAGATACTCAGAATGTCGTGATTGTGTGGGCCTACTCTCATATTAGCTTTCATTCGCTTCGCTATCCGCTCTGATGTTAGGTAGACCATAATGAAGTAGTAGGATGTTATTAGAATACTTAACAGGTCGCTGCATGTGAGGCGGTGTGATTTACTACCTCATAGTGATATCTGTCCGTAGGGTAGGACGTAACCCATAAATGCGGTCGCTATTATTACGATCAGAATAATTACCCCAATAGCTCATAGTAGTGTCCTAGGTGACTTGTAAGAGCCGTAGTATAGCCCCCTTCCAATGTGTAGGTACACAAAAATAAAAAAAAAGGATGCTACATTAGCATGAAGATACCTAATCAGTCATCCATATTCTACATCTCTTATGATCATCGTTTGACTTGAATTTGGACTTTTGATTTCCTGTTCTTACTTCTTTAGCACTCATATCCTAAAAACCCCCCCCCCCCCCACTCTATCTACATTGCAGATTAGGGGAAAGGCCAAGATTAGAATTCTATCAAGACAGACTGTGATGAATTGAAGCTATATCTATTCATATATAACTTGTTCGTATCAATATATCGTCTAGTTACCGCTGATCTACGCTTCTGTCCTTACCCTTCGCGGCTACCTTTTTATTTAAAGGACTACCAGGAACTAGAACATTTTGATCGTAAGCTCAAATAGATTTAGATATTACAGTTTTAGTAACTATTTGTGAGAATCTAAGATAATCTATATCTGGTGTAAGGATTACTGGTATAGGGGTCTTAAAGAGCTGAGCTGAGCTGAGCTGAGCTGAGCTGAGCTGAGCTGAGCTGAGCTGCGGATTTATTTCAGGAACTTGAATATCTTACCTGCTGTATCTAGAATTATTAATCTATTCTGAAATTTGAACAGCAAGACCCTCTGGTAGATTAAATTACCAAATTTGTGCATGTAGAGAACTAGACATCAATACATAAAGTCAATCCTCTTACGCGTCTGGAATTCAATAGAGATAGGATTTTATGCAAGAATGTCGTGTAGTGGATCAATATTATGAAGTGAAATAGTGAGTACCTTCGTATCTTGATTTAGTGCCTTGCTTGGTTTTAGTGGTGGACTATTGACTGTAAAGTTAAAAAGATTACAGAACGAACTCAGATAGTTACATATCTGCATTATTATAATTATATGCAGGAGTATTTATACTGTGTTGTCCTTTAGTTAGGCTCAATACTCTTTACCCTCCCTCCCCCTTCAATATCTATCAAAATAGATTTAGAGGGTTTAGGAATCTTGTCTCAGTCAAATCAGTTCTACCCGTGTTCATATTCTATATATATTTATTTACAAATGGGTCTCGGCCACGGCAGTACTTTTCCTATTCTCATCTGTTATTTTATTAAGAATAGAATAGCCTTAAAGTCAAGATAATCAAGGTACCTAGTTGTACGGAGTGTATCTAGATCTAGAAAAGGAGTTAATACCTCTATTAGATCCGATCCGATCCGATCTGATCAAATCATATCCAATCCGATGTCGTACGAACTACAAGCACACAACTAGTTTATATGCATAAACGTGTCAAACCTATCCCTGGGTTCTATATAGAATATATATCATCAATATGGAGGCAAACCCGAAACATAACACGAAGACGATCAAAAAAGGAAATTTCCTTCTGCATCAATAAAACCATTGTGCAAACTCCTCATTCTTCACTCTACGTTGAGCTGTCTTGTATAGTGACAGTACTATTCTCAAGTCCAAATTCATAAATCTTTACTTGGACTATATCATCTTTCACTTGAAAGCTTCGCGTGTAGTCTCTGAGGTTCCTACTTAGCTATTGATCTGGCGTCGCTGCTGTTGGTTACCTGCTGATTGTGCCTTAGCTATAACATTTTCACTTGATCGGGGTCTACATAGTAGTAGGCCGCTTATGTTCATAGTAGTTATGACATCATACAGACATTCCCAGCATATAGCGAAGTTTAAAGAGCACATCATAAGATTTTTATTCTATGCTCTACTGAAATAAATGCCAGATCTACACTTGGTGTATAATGCATCGCTAGAGTTACCCCTGTAATAATCTGAATGATTAGACAACATCCTAGAAGACTTCCAAAGTTTCACATATAGCTTAGGTTTGCTGGTTCTGGAGAATCTCCAAGATATGAATTTACTAGACCTAGAATTGGGTGTGTTTTAAGAATTCTCATGTTTCTATTTACCTTGTGTTACCCCTACCCCCCCCCCCCCGCAATCTCCCCTGGAAATGGGAAGGTTGTTTAAACCTCAGAGCCGAGGGAAGGGGCTACTGTGATATTATATCATCAGTATCCTATTATTCTCTCTTATAGAATGACCACCCGTCCCTCCCTTGTCCTCATATCTCATCCCGTTGAAGACGAACCCGCCGCGTAGCCTACCCTATCATCACGTAGCATCCTCTCTTTACTGGCCATCACATCCACCGAAAGTGTTGGGCTAGGGTCAAAGAGGGTTACTACTATTAGCAAAGGTAAAGGGGTTGGAGGTTATCATACCTTAAAAGGTTTAACAAGATTCTTATACAAAATATACTGGCTTCTGCTTCCCCCCGTTCCCCTCCTATCACACTCCCAACCTTATTTATATTCTCTTACAGCAGGGGTTTAGTTTAGTTAAGTTTACTTAAGTTTAGTTAAGTTAAGTTAAGTTAATTAGAGGGGGTATCTCTATGACACTTGGGGTTTATTAGAATTTTAGAATCTATGCGTGACCCAGATTCGAACTGGGATAGGCAGGGCCCAAATTCCTGTGAATTCCCCATTATTCTATCACGCAATCCCCCTATTAGTTATATATATATATATTATTATAATAATATGTATATATATTATATATATTATATTCTATTCTCTTATTATATTATATATTATATTCTATTATATTCTATTATATTATTATATATTATTATATATAATATTATATTATATATTATTATATTATATTATATTATATTCTATTCTATATTATTCTATTATATTCTACCCTGTTCTATTCTATTATATTCTATTATATTATTATATATATATATATTATATTATATATTATATAATAATATTATATTATATATTATTATATTATATTCTATTCTATTTTATTCTATTATATTCTACCCCGTTCTATTCTATCCTATTCTATTCTATCCTATTCTATATTATTATATTATCATATATTTTATATACTGAGTGAAGCAGAGGGGATACCATACCCACCTGGAGATCAATCCTACCCTCCCGCTTACCTTCTCTGCATGACACCCCTCCCCCCCCCCCCCCCACCTCCTTAGTATTAGTATTAGTATTAGTATTAGTATTAGTATTAGTATTAGTATTAGTATTAGTATTAGTATTAGTATTAGTATTAGTATGTACCAGTACTTAGAAAAAGAACTCAATGTTTACTGGATATGGCTTACTGAGGGCGGCGAGGGCTCGCTGGCCAGCTAGCTGGCCGGCTTTTATCTGCTCTTATTCGTCATGTCTCTCAGCGGAATTGAACCACTAACCTTATTTTTACAAGAAATACGCTCTACCCAATTGAGCTAGAAAGACTTAAGAAGGACTATATACCCTTTATATTTATCATCACTTTATCCTCCCACACACCCATATACCCCTTATATTTATTTATCTCTTCACTTTACCCCTCCACACACCCCCTTTATATTTATATATATCATCACTTTACCCCTCCACACACCCATATACCATGGGCGGGAGATGTGTGATACCCTCTACACCACTTAGTGGGCTTATATTTTATGCTCTATACCGCTAAATGTACGCCCCTCCCACCCTCCTCCACCCATCCCGATTCTTCACCCATCCCACTGCATTTAGCAGGTTGCAGGATGTTACCCTCCTCGTTTATATAAATAAAATATGTTTCAAGAAGGTTGAGCAAGGTTAAATTTTATAAAAGATAAATATAAAATAGCGTACTCTATACCGGAGTCGAACCGGTGTTGTTAGATTGAAAGGCTAAAGTTCTCGACCGTTGAACTAATAGAGCTAGAGCTATCTTGTTGCTGTTTTAGCTACTGTCCCCCCTACCTCTATTTGCCCCTACTTACCAGCCTGATATCTCACCTTGCTCCTTACCCTCTCTCTTGACGGGTTCTCCCTCATTCCTGTTATATCTTTTCTGCCATTGGCAGGTAGTGGTTTAGGGGTCCTAAGGTTAAGGGGGGGGGGGAGATCAGAGAGATAGACAAGGAGAGGAGATCAGAGAGACAGACAAGGAAGGGGGGGGTTTAAGGGGATTAAGAGGATCGCCGGGTGGGTGAATCTTTAGATACAAAATAGAGCAAGTCCAGGATTTGAACCCAGTACAACTGATCATGAGCCAGTCATGTTAACCTTTACACTAACTTGCATTATGCCTATTATCCATCTTCAATACCCACCCCCTCCATCATCATACTCACCTACCTCGTGCGGGAAGAGATAGGGCTTTAAAGTAAATAACTTAGGACTCTCTTACTTTTATCTCATAACTCATTTTACATATATACCCCCGTTCATGCTACCCTCTGTACCTAGAACCTCAAGCATCTAGCCTGCCTACTTGCATCTATCAGAGCTGGCTGGCTAGCAGGCCTGCATGACATGAAATTAAAGTAAGAAAGATAAGATAATCTATTGGGTTAAGATAAGAAAGATCGGGACGGATGATATTTCATGAGTAGCGATTTACTATTATATATATTTTATAACTTATACTATCAATAGTTGAGGGGCATTTACCATAAACAGGTACAAAGACAAGGACCGACTGCACGATGGACACAATGATGATGACAATCACAAGAACTATCACTATCAACATAAACACTATTTCCATCTCATTTTGGTAGGGTTCTCAACAGTTGTTGATTGTTGAGCCTTGTCTTATAGGATCAGAGATAATTCAATTGAATAGAATTGAAGTACTCCAAGAAGGAGAAGAAGAATTTATTTATCTGGAGGATGCTCACCTGAAGAATCAAATCAAATCAAATCACATCAAATCACATCAAATCACATCAAATCACATCAAATCACATCAAATCACATCACATCACATCAAATCAAATCAAATCAAATCAAATCAAATCAAATCAAATCACATCAAATCACATCAAATCACATCACATCACATCAAATCATAAAAACCATCATTATCGTGATCATTAGAACTACCATTTCCTCGATCTGCATAAATGAGATGAAATGAAATGAAATGAAATGAGATGAAATGAAATGAAATGAAATGAGATGAAATGAAATGAAATGAAATGAGATGAAATGAAATGAAATGATTAGGTCCCCCCCCCTCATTAGACATAGTCCCATCTACTGGATTTTATTGATTAGCTCATTCTAGCTGAGTTGTATCTTAGACAGCAGTGTTAATATTATGTAATTAATTAAATAGGGGTTAAAAGGAGGGAGGAAAGATACACATCAAGAAAAAAGTCAAATTAACGTGAGTATTTATTTTAGATATGCTCGGTCGAGAGCATCCCATCCTGATGGACAGGGTAAAGGTGAGTAGCAGGAGTATTACACTTAGGATATTGGGCTGAACCTAGCTGGCTGTTGAAATAACAACCGTACCATAATTATTAATTTATTATTCCTATCTTAACCTGAAGGGTCCAAGATAGTTTCTGTATTAGTTACTCGCACACCCTATACAAACTCTCTCACATGCGGGCATATTGTCTCTATGCGGCTATTCTACCGCTCTCATTTTTTGAATAGTTCCTTATTAATTCGCTTTACGGTCGTATTAGTATCAGAAAGTTGCTAGTGTTTGCAAAGAATGAGGTATATGCATTTTACCACTCTATACTATATAGTGCTATATTATATGACTTTGAGGTGGAATGGTTCTCCTTGAGGGTTCAGGTTCGGGTTCGGGTTCACCTCAGCCTGAGCTTATCATCATCATATTCTTATATAGCTGGACTTAGCCTCCTTATTCTTTATATTCATAATATTGAGATTCTTAGTGTACCTCTTGCTTACATATTCTTATATAGCTGGACTTAGCCTCCTTATTCTTTATATTCATAATATTGAGATTCTTAGTGTACCTCTTGCTTACATATTCTTATATAGGTTTATTCTCAAGAACTTATACTTATACTTATACTTATACTTACACTTATACTCATACTTATACTTATACTTATACTTATATCCCTAGGGTGTATATATCTCATTATAGTCTCATCTTTGTTATCAACCCTACTCCCGGCTTGCATTAGTAGACACTCGCTGGGAGGAGGAAGGGCTCTTACAGTTCACAGGATGGGAGGGTTAGATTATAGCATTATCTTTATATTAATTCTACGTACACCCTCCTCTGTCTGCCTCTCTTACCTAGTCGCCCACCTTCTGCGAGAGGAATTGGGTTGGATTGGATCGGATGGGATTGGATTGGATTGGGTATTATCGGATCGGATCCCCTTCACAAAACGATTCTCTCTAGTCATTCTTTATGACCCTCTCACGAGTATGAAGACCTCCGATTCAACCCTATTTATAGAGGATATCAAGATCCCCTTCTCACAAATCAGTCAACCCCCCTCTCAACTCTTTAGTCCATCTTTAGAAAGGGGAAAGATAAACACATCACGACTCTCTCTCGTACCTCTTTAGATCTTAATTAAAATTAAGATAAAGATTTAAATTTAGATTTAGGTAAAGACTAAGGTTAAGATCTAGATTTAGATTTAGATTTATATTTAGAGGGCTTTACCTTACTCTTATTAACTCTTTGGGCTACTCAACCACTTTTGTACTACAGTTAAACCCCTGTATTAGAATAATTGATTTATTGATCATCCTTCTCCACAAGAAGCGTATTGGGTGGAGATAGTCGCCACGCCCCCTCCCCCCCCCCCCATCACCTAAACCTTTGACCCTCTTAAAGTGGCGTGTACTCTAACCCTACCTGCTTTTATTCTACTCCTATCTCTTGTCGCACCCTGTACACAAAGTTCTCTTAGAAGACTAGCCCAACGTCCAACTTATTGGATGGGATGGGATGATATTTTACATCATGTAAATGATGATATTTTACATCATGTAAATGATGATATTTTACATCATGTAAATGATGATTACACCACACCTTTTCCTTTCCTTTTATTTATTCTTCACCAAAACCATGCCGGAGTTGTAAATTCTCAACTTCAACCTCAACTTCAACCTCAACTTCAACTTCATGCTGATCTTATGCTATTCTCCTTCACTCGTCCTTGCTATCCACTGCGCACAAGGGTGTTGTGGTTTTGGTCATGACAATCGCTTCCTATGTAGTATGTCTAATGGTCCTTATTCATATAAATTATATCCTACTCTTTTATTGATCTGATCGTCTTGGTTCTGCCCCTCATTCGCATATTCATTATTCTCTTTATATATATTATTATTCGCTGAGTCATTATTACTATCATTACTCGAGAAGAAGAAGAAGGTTATCTTTTATCTCATATCTTCTATCCCCTACCCCCCTATCTTCTATCTCATATCTTCTATCCCCTACCCCTATCTTCTATCTCATATCTCCTGCCCCCCCCCCACCCCCCTGTCTCATATCTTCCATCTCCAGCGTGGTATTTATTATAACTTTTATTCTAATCTTTATTAGAGATTAACCCTATTTATTATTATTTTCATGTATACCTCTTGTTCACCAGCTCCCTATGTACTACATTCGTATGAGGTTTCTTCCGGGCTCTATGTTCGGGGAGTTGATGTTAATGATAAATCTAGTATAATATATCCTCACAAGAGATGATTTATGACTCTGGTTTAAACCTATTAGTTAGTTATTATTATACACAAGGTCTCTGTCTCTATTTACCCTCTATTTTATATCAGTATACTTCCCTTCCCTACTCACGCTGCATACTACCAAGGTAACCTCCCAACTCACGCTGATATATTATTTTATAAATGAGGTTGAGGTTTAGTTTAGAGGGTTATTTCTGATCTCGTATTATAAATATAAATATACATATTATATATTATATTATTATTATTATTATTATAACATATATATATTATATATTATATATATATATATTATATATTATATATATTATATATATATATATTATATTATAATATACTATACATAGGTGGATATACGCCTATTTCAATGAAGGTGTCGATTATATACTAATATATAGTATTACATATGCGGATATATGTTAGGATATAACTGAAGTCTAAGTAATGATGACGTTAAATGGCTAATACCTATAGATGCATGCAGCCGGCCTCAGGACTATTTAGTGATACATGTACTCATCATTGCCATATTTGACCGGATATGGCTATGATCATACTATCTATGCTTTCTTTTATCCCCCTATTACCCCTCAAATCAGATCAAATCAAATTCTATACATCAACTTATACACAGATAGAGAATAGCTAGCCTATGAGCTGTGATAGTTGTTTTAATCATCGAATTTCACTATGTAGCTAGGCTATCATTTAAATAGGATAGGAATAGGATAAAAAGATTATTATAAATGAATTTTATTGCCATCTTCTTCTCACTTATTGATCAAGGGAGTGCTCAAAATGATGCTGATTCTGATCCTGATCCCGATTCTGATTATGATTAGGATTCGGTTGCGGGGTTGATTCTATTATAATAGATTATTATTATTATACACATGTAATATAAAACAAGAAGAATTATGATATTATGGCATTATGCGGAGGGGGATATCTAATAGATAAGACTTGAGCAAGAGACATGAAGATAGTCTAGTACTATATTAGGATAAAGACCTAGGGCTATTATTAGAATGAGTAGAGGTGTAAGTACACTAAATTCTAGTCTTGTAAGATCTATAACAGGATTAAGATAACGAGATCATGATCCGAAACATATTCTGTTATAGAGGTAGATAGAATAACAAGCACTTAGAACAATGGAAGTGCTGGCTAGTATTGTTATTATGGGAAAGGCTTGAAAAGCTCCTGCTAGGCTTATAAATTCCCCTGTCCAATTTCCTGTTAGTGGTGTCGCCATATTACCTAGTGTGAATACTAGAAAAAAAACGGAGAAGAGGGGCATATAAGTGGCAAGACCCCGATAATATCGGATCGTACGATCGTGATACCTGTCATAAATTACACCACCTACAAGAATGAATAGCGCTGGACTTACTGCCCCATGACAGATGGAAAGTAGAATCCCTCCTTCTACTCCTGTTAGAGTATTGCTATAAATACCTAGGCATACAATTCCTATGTGATTAATCGAAGAATAAGCTACCAGCTGCTTAAAATCTGTCTGCCTGAGACAAATGAATGCAGTATAAATAATCGATATTAGACTTATTACTAGTACCAGGCTTTGAAAGTATTGCGTCTGCTCAGGTATTAGCTGAATCAGAATCCTTATGTGTGCATATGTTGCAAGCTTTAGCACTAGTCCCGCTAGTACTACTGACACAGCACAATTAGCTTCAGCATGAGCTGTCTTCAGTCATAGATGAAAAGGAACTAGCGGTGTTTTTACCGCTAGTCCTATGAAAATCCCTAGTCATATAAGAGGATGATAATCAGGACTCATTAGACTAAGTGCTGCTATATTCGTCGTATTTGTCATTCCGTACATATTTAGAAATGATAGAAGTATAGGTAGACTCCCAAATAGTGTATATAGAAATAGCAGATACGCAGCACTAATCCTCCTTCGCCCTCCGTAAATCCCTACTAGAAGTGTTAGAGGAATCAGTACCGCCTCAAAGGATACATAAAATATAATAAGATCTAGACTTAGAAATACTGATATTATGAAACCTGAAAATAGTAGTATTAGACTTAGATAAAGCTTCTGCTTCTTATCCTCCATATAATAACCTGATATTATCGCAATGGGTATCGTTAGGGCTGTTAGCATTACAAAAAATAGACTTAGACCATCTACACCAAACGCAATGTTAGACATCTCTCAGCCTGAAAACTCACTCACTATCTGTATCCCTACGTTTGAGGGATCGAATTCTATTCACATCATTATACTCATATAATATGTAAAACAGGTATACATTAGACTTAGTTTCCTAATCATTCGTACATCTTTGTCACTTTTTACTTCCGTCAGAGTTACATGAATTGCCCCTATTAATGGAATTATTATTAGACTACATACTACAAACATATGCTTATATTTACCCCCCTTATATATCCCACATTTTGTTATCGTTCATCCTACCTATTCCCATCCTTACCCCCTCTCACTCACACCTCCTTACCTGGCCCACATCACCCTTATTATACCCTATATTCTTATACGCCCTCTCTCATCGGCCATCGCATTCTTGCCTGCCTGCATGCATGCTTACTTGCGGACTTGCTTACACACCTTGCTCACCTGCCCCCTCTACATGTATACAAAAAGGAGGGAAATAAAAGGACATTCTAAAAATTATTATTATAATTATCTATAACTGGCTAGAGAAAAGGATATCGAGATGATACCGCTAAGGAGGTTAGGTAAGGTGAGGTGAGGTTGGCTAAGCTAGAGTTAGGTAAGGTAAGGTAGGGTTAGGTATATCATCAGGGTGTCTTATTATATCTTATCATATTACTCATACCTTCACCTCGTCCTTTACCATTCCTGCTCTACCTATCCTACGTCCTTCCAACAACGCCCCTCTCTTGTCTTAATCCCATAGAAAGGATGTAAATGTTAGTGTTACCCAGCAGGATATTAGGTTTAGGGCCGCTTTATTTCTCGGAGGCTTGCTTGATGGCTTGCTGGGGCGTATTAGAATACTGAAAAGGATAGGACGTTTATAACAAAAAAGAAGAACTTAAAGATTATATATCTTAGGCCTGCTCATTTTTCTATACCCCTCTACTTCATCTTTACCCCCATCCCCAACCACACATCTGCGAATGTGAAAGAATATAGGTGAAAGGAAGGAGAGAGTTAGGGGTTATATGTATAACCTATTATATTATATAATATATACACCCTCTTCTGTACTTATGCTTATACTTCACATAGGAGGCGTAGAGAAAAATAATCTTACCACCAGTAGAAATCGAATCTACGCATACTCAACATGAGTGAATTGTTCTACCGCTGAACTATAGTGGTTGATAAGAGTCTAGTATGTAAGCCGAATCAAGTTATGCTGTCTATGAGGGTACTAAACTAAATTTTTATTCTTACGATCTTACCTTCACCCCTCCGACCTTTATAAAGCTTAACCTGTACTCCTCATTATCATTACAACCTAGAAAAATATGAAACATGCGAATTAGTGTTGAGCTCAGGGGGAAGAGAGAAAAGCTATTTATTAGCTATAACAGCCACATCATCGATTCATACCGTATAGCTTGATATGAGGAAGTATTCTCGCTTTAGCCCATTTAGGAATGAAGTCCGGATAGTTTCAGCTATTTCAGAGTCTTGACGTCGTACTACCCTATTCCCTCTCAAGCCCACCTTTACTCCCTATTATATTCCTTGATTAAAATAGCATCTGTTTGCCTTATTAGCCCCCCCCCACCCTTACTTTACCCCACCTGCCACCACTCCCCTACGACTCCTCCTTTGGGCCTCAAAACTTGAGATGGATGTATCAGCTGGAAAGGTGAGGGACTTATTCGTCGGAAGGGGGAAGAGATATATTTTACTGGGATATAAGGCATAGATCTGAAAATTAATTAGCTTGAGGCACATTATTATTATTATTATTATAATTATTATTATTATTATTATTATTATTCTAATAATTATTATTATTATTTATAATAATAAAAAAAGCAAAACAGACATATTGTTTTCTCTCTCTGGATCTGATCTGGTTCTTTTCATTTAGGGCTTATCTTTTTTATATTCAAACCTTACGGAGGGTAAAGAAAGAAAGGATTATCATCTTATCTTTCAGTCACCCCCCCCCCGGTATCTCACATTAAATGCTAAACTTATCCTAAAACTTCAGATCCTTATTATCTCTCATCTGCATCTGCATCTTATCCATATATCCCCTTCTACCCTTCTCACCTTATTATTATAATCCTAGGTTATAAGAAAGGAAGCAGAGGGGCTTTGATTATCTCACTTTATGCTTCCCATAAGAATTCGGACTTTACTTTAATCCTTCAACCCGGGGATTAGCTAGCTTGGTCTTATTTACGTTATCACTCATCCTGCTCACCTTACTGACCATTTCTACCTCTCAACACTCACAGCCCTCATCAAAACCCATCCACCTGCCCCCCCCCCCCGGCTAAAGCCACTCTCTCTTTAGCTATCCTCCCTTATCATATACAACCCCTCGCTTCCCTACTCATAGGCGCATACTGAACAGCTGCCTATCTTTAGGGCCTACCACAGGGTTTATGCTAAAGACCTTATATATCCACTCCACCCCGTTACCCTCCTCCCACACCTTTATGTGTGCGTTAAGGATAATACTGGGTTACAGAGAGTGAGAGGGTCGGCATCCGTACTTACGGGGCTATTTATATCCGGTAGTGGGTGGAATACTAGTGCACGGAGAGATGGGGGGGGGGAAAAGAGAGTTTATTATACTTAACTCCCTCTCCTCAGAGTGTTTCCTTCTGTATAAAACGACCTAACCTAATTAACTGCCTAACCTAATTAACTGCCTAACCTAATTAACTGCCTAACCTAATTAACTGCCTAACCTAATTAACTGCCTAACCTAATTAACTGCCTAACCTAATTAACTGCCTAGCCTAATTAACTGCCTAACCTAATTAACAGCCTAACCTAATTAACTGCCAAGGTGGAGAACTGTTTGAATTAACGAACCACAAGACTCTTATCATGTTTATAGGAGTTGAACCTATTCAATTATTATTACTTTACCCCTCCTGCAGACCTCTCAGTGCTGCATTCCCCCCCATTCTTACCTGCAGCAGAGATTATACCCCCCCCCCCAACTTCACACCACCTTCCACTGTCCATGGAAGTTGAGGGGGGGAAGGGAGGAAGAATAAGACCTTCTACGATTTATACTATTATGAGTGGAGGGGATAAACCATAAATAATTTTAGATTAGTGTCAAGATGACCTTGTAAGTACTGTGTCCTTCCTGCATATCCCTCTCATTACTCCTCCCGGTTGATCCCTTCCACAAATTACTTACTTCACCTTCTTAACCGCCACCCTCTACACGTCCCTATTAGATTACGTACCTAGGTTTAGGACACGTTTACCCCCCCCCCCCGAGGAAACGCAGGATAGAGAGATGGGGGTGATTTATAAGGAAGAGACATGGGGATGATTTATAAGGAAGAGACATGGGGATGATTTATAAGGAAGAGACATCTATTATTTTGTATCATTAATTTTTTTATTTAATAAAATAAAGAGGTAAGGTTAAGTAAGGCTAGGTTAGGTTTAGTTGGGTTGGGTTAGATTAGGTTGGGTTAGGTAAGAAGAGGGGAATTACTTAGTGTGACAAAAGGGAATTGTGTTATCTTATTATTAAGATATTCAGCCCCTTCTCACCCTCCCCCCCCCCCTAACTATATATATATATATCATAATATTACATCCCCCTATGTGACCCGAGTATGGCACTTTATCTCTCGCTCTTCGGGTTGGACGGAGGAGAGGAATGCATTCGCTCTGATTGCATGGGCTGCGCGCAGTTCACAGTTGTGCGAGGGGATGGGTTTAGGGTAGGATCAGAGATTCGAACTCTGGGCAAGGCACGCCAC